TTTTAATAATTAAAATTTAATAAATTGACCATTCGATCTGCCCAAATAAAATTATATAATAGATATTTTTCTATATATAATTTTATATTTAATTTATAAAAATATCAAATTTAAAAATTTTAAATAAATATTTATTTAGTATTTGCTAAATTAATAGCTTTTACAATTTGTTTCACTGCTTTATTTTTCCAACTTGTTTTACGTTTATTTTTTTTTGACTTCGAAGTTCTTTTTTTTGGTACTGCCATTTGATCTTTTTTTATTAATATATACTAAACTTATTAATTAAATAAATATTAATTAATAAGTTTAGTATATATTAATAATATTTATATGTCAATTTTAAGGTATTTACAATACTAATATAAGCTAATTATTAATAATCCGTTGATATTAGTATATTATTTAGAATTATTAACATATAAGTATACCTAGTTTGACAAACTATTTTTATACACACATACTATTAATATGTTTTTTTTTTTTACTTTTTTTTTTTTTTGTTGATGTATAAAGCAAACTTATTATAGATAATTTATTATCTATAAATTCAAGATTAATCCTTGATATTAACTATATATATCTATTTATGATTAATAAGAATTAATATTATTATTAATTTATTAATAATGATATTAAATGAAATATAAAAATATTAAATTAATAAAATGAATTAACAAATATTAATATTTAATAAATAATATGTAATAAATAGTATTATATAAATAATAATTAAATAATTAAATAAATTAATAAAATAACTCATATAAAGTAAGTTCAATAACTAGATATAAACTAATTAATAGATTAAATAGTAATAAACAAACTGAAAGATTAAGTATTAGTTTTTTAATCCTTGATTGATTAGGCTTGAGTCTTAGTTCTTGGTTAATTTATTAAATAACTAATAAATAAAAATTAATAAACATGAGTGTGAAACTAATTTCTAAGTATTAGTTCTTTAATAGGGATTAACCAGAGTAGTTGGGTTTTAATGAAATTAAACAACTAATAAATAAAAATTAATAGACACGGGTGTGAAGCTAATTCCTAAATATTAGTTTTTTAATCCTTGATTGGTTAGGATTGAGTCTCAAGTTTTTAATTTTTTAATAGAAATGAATAAATTCAATAATAGATTAAATACTAATAAACAAACTGAAAGGTTAAGTATTAGTCTTTTAATTCTTAATTGAATAAGTTTAATTCTTAATTTTTAATTTTTTTATTTTTAGTTACTATTAAAATTATTAATAAAAATAAATATTTAATAATTAAATATAAAATTAATAAAAGTAATAATATATATTATAATAATATATATTTATAACAATTAAACGAAGAATAAAATCAAATTTTTATATTTATTAATAAAAAATATAAATAACTATTAATAAATATTTATTTAATTTTAATATTATATATTAACAAATGTCTGAAAAAATTGAATTAGAAAGTCGCCCAGTTTTTCCTTTTACATCCATAGTTGGACAAGAAGAGATGAAATTAGCATTAATATTAAATGTAATTGATCCCAAAATTGGAGGTGTCATGGTAATGGGAGATAGAGGTACAGGTAAGTCAACAACTGTACGTGCTTTAAGTGATTTATTACCAGATATGAAAGTTGTTGCAAACGATCCCTTTAATTCAGATCCAACTGATCCTGAATTAATGAGTGAAGAAGTTGCTAATAAAATAAAAAATGATCAGAAGTTAGAAACAGAAACTAAAAAAATTCCGATGATTGATTTACCATTAGGAGCTACAGAAGATAGAGTCTGTGGTACCATTGATATGGAAAAAGCTTTAACAGAAGGAATAAAAGCTTTTGAACCTGGATTATTAGCATCAGCTAATAGAGGAATTTTATATGTTGATGAAGTGAACTTATTAGATGATCATTTAGTTGATGTTCTATTAGATTCAGCAGCATCAGGATGGAATACAGTTGAACGTGAAGGTATATCTATTAGCCACCCCGCTCGCTTTATTCTTGTTGGTTCAGGTAATCCTGAAGAAGGTGAACTTAGACCTCAATTATTAGATAGATTTGGTATGCACGCTGAAATTAGAACTGTTAAAGAACCTGATTTACGTGTACAAATTGTTGAACAACGTGCAGCTTTTGATTCAGATCCTGTTGAATTTAGAAGTAATTATAATGAATCACAAAAAACATTAAGTGAAAAAATTGTTAACGCTCGTGAATTATTAAAAGAAGTGGATTTAAATTATGAATTTCGTATAAAAATTTCACAAATCTGTTCTGAGTTAAACGTTGATGGTTTAAGAGGTGATATTGTAACAAATAGAGCTGCAAAAGCACTTACCGCTTTTGAAGGTCGCAATGAAGTAACCGCTCAAGATATTTTTAGAGTTATCCCATTATGTTTAAGACATCGTTTACGTAAAGACCCATTAGAAACAATTGATTCGGGTGATAAAGTTCGTGATATTTTTAAAAAAGTTTTTAGTTAATTATTAATATTAATAATTAACTAAAAACTTTTTGAATTCAAGATAACACTATTACTATTATATTATGAAGGAATTTTTAATGAAAAATTTTTTAACATATCTTTCAACTGCACCTGTTATTGCTTTCGCTTGGATTAGTTTTACTGCTGGTTTATTAATCGAAGTAAATCGTTTTTTCCCTGACCCATTAGTTTTTTCATTTTAATTAATTATTCTTTTTCTAATATATATTAGAAAAAGAATAATTAATTAAATTAAAAATAGAAATTCACGTCTTGTAGGACTCGAACCCACGACCCTTGGTTTTGGAAACCAATGTTCTACCAACTGAACTAAAGACGTTATACTTTTTATATAATAAATATATATATATAATTTTATTAAAAAAATAAAAAAAATCTAGTTGATTAAAAAAAATTTACTCCCTCTTTTTTATTAATTATATTTTTTTTATATAATTAATAAAAAACTTTAGTAACTTTATAATTTTTTTAATGATTTTTTTTTTATAATTTATTATTTTAATAAATAAAGAAGTTACATTTTTATTAATGTTTAAACATTAATAAAACATTTAAAAAGGAGAAAACATGACTCGAGTTAAACGTGGATTTGTTGCTCGTAAAAGACGTAAAAAAGTATTAAAAATAACAAAAGGATTTCGTGGAAGTAGTTCTATACTTTTCCGCTCTGCAAATCAAAGAAAAATGAAAGCTTTAATGTTTTCATATCGTGATAGACGTAAAAGAAAAAGTAATTTAAGAAATTTATGGATTTCTCGTATTAATATAACAAGTCGTTTATATGGTTTAAACTATAATCAATTTATTTATAAATTAAAACAACTAAATATTCATATAAATCGTAAATGGTTAGCTCAATTAGCTGTTCGAGACCAAGAAATCTTTTATGAATTAATTAAACAAGTTAAAATATAAAAAAACTTATGAAAAAAAAATATAATTTTAAAAAAAAAATAAAAAAAACAATAAATATTCCAATTACAATTTATAAAAAAAATAGTAATAAATCATTTGTTCAAGGAACAATTGATTATAAAAATTTACAATTACTAAGACAGTTTATTAGTTTTGAAGGTAAAATTTTACCAAGGTATTTAACTGGATTAACTGCAAAAGAACAAAGAAAAGTTGCAAATGCAATTAAAACTGCTCGTGTTGCTGGTTTATTACCGTTTATAAATCAATAAATAAAAAGGAGATTATATGAGTAAATATCGAGGACCTCGTTTAAGATTAGTTCGTAAGTTAGGAAATTTACCTGGATTAACAACTAAAGATTCAAATAAAGTCAATACGCCAGGTCAACACGGCCAACCAAAGATGAAATTTTTAAAAAAATTATCACCTTATGGATTACGTTTATTAGAAAAACAAAAATTACGTTTTAATTATAATATTAATGAAAGACAATTAATTGGATATGTAAAACAAGCAAAAAAATCAAACGGGTCAACGGGTGAAATTTTATTAACTTTATTAGAAATGCGATTAGATAATATTGTTTATCGTTTAGGAATGGCTCCGTCTATTTTAGCAGCTAGACAATTAGTTTCACATGGTCATATTTTAGTAAATAAAAAAAAAGTTGATATTGCTAGTTATTCATGTAAAATTAAAGATATTATTTCAGTAAAAAATAAGCCATCTTCGCAAGAATTAGTTAAACAACTAAGTCAAAAATGTGATAATGAATTACCAGACCATTTAAGTTTTAATAAAGAAAATTTAATAGGTGTTGTAAATGGTGTTATTAATCGAGATTGGGTTGGTTTAAAAATTAATGAATTATTAGTTGTTGAATATTATTCACGCAATTAAATTTTAAGGAGTTATTAGTAATGATTAAAAATTTTAATAAAATTATTGCAACTGGACGTAGAAAATCGTCTATAGCAACAGTAGAATTAGTTCCAGGTAATGGCCGATTTATAATTAATAATCAATCTGGTATTAATTATATGCAAGACAATGCTTATTTAATTATGCAAATGCAATCACCTTTAGATTTTCTTGAATTAAAAAACAAATTTGATATTCAAATTACTGTTAAAGGTGGGGGATTAGTAGGCCAAGCAAATGCTATAAAATTAGGCATTTCAAGAGCTTTATGTTTATTTCAAAATAATTATAGACCTTCTTTAAAATTAAAGGGGTTTTTAACTCGAGATGCAAGAGTTAAAGAAAGAAAAAAATATGGATTAAAAAAAGCTAGAAAAGCACCACAATTTTCAAAACGTTAAATATAAATTAAAAAAAAAACTTAATACCTTACAATTTTTATTATTATCTTTAATATTATAGATAGTTAAAAATAATATGTAAGTCGAATTTATTATATTATAAAAGGATAAAAAAATGTCTAAAAATGTAGAACAAATTATTGAACAATTAAAAACATTAACTTTATTAGAATCAACAGAACTAGTTTCTCAAATTGAAGAAGTTTTTGGCGTTGATGCTTCAGCACCTGCAGGAGGTATGATGGTTGCTAGTGTTGAAACAGCAGGTGAAGAAGCTGTAGAAGAAAAAACTACTTTTGATGTTCTTGTAGAAGACGTAGCTCAAGATAAGCGTGTTGCTGTATTAAAAGTAATTCGTAAATTAACATCACTAGGTTTAGCAGATGCAAAAGCATTTACAACATCTTTACCAAAAGCTTTAAAAGAGGGTGTTTCTAAAGAAGAGGCTGATGAGGCAAAAGAAGCATTAGAAGCAGCAGGTGCAAAAGTAACAATTAATTAAAATATATATATAAAGTATATTTATTTTTAAAAATAAATATACTTTATATACCTTATATATATATAAAGTATATAAAGTATATAAAGTCTATTTATAACAGATAATTTTAGGCCCAATCGGACTCGAACCGATGACTTATTGCTTGTAAGGCAACCACTCTACCAACTGAGTTATGGGCCTATATATTATTAATTAAATTATAATATAAATAAAAAAAAAAATCAATTTTAAAATAAAGTTAGTGAAAGATTTAAAATAAAAATATATAAATAATATATAAATAATTAATATATGATATTAAAAAAAAATAAAAATAATATTTTATTAAAAAAAAATTTATTTTTTAAAAATAATATTAATAAAAATAATATATTTTTAAAATTCAATAATAAATATAAAATTAATTCTTATTATTCAAATATTTATAATCCCTTAATAAATTTTAAAATTCCTAATTTTCTTAATTTACAAAGAAAAAGTTTTCAAAAATTTTTGAAAGTAGATTTAATTAAAGAATTTAAACAATTAAAAAAAATTACAAATTCTTCACAAACTATTGAAATTTTATTTTATATAGATAAGTATAAATTAGTACCACCAAAATGGACTGTTAAACAATCTATTTTAAAAAAAAAAACTTATAATTGTCAAATATTTGTTCCATTACAAATAATTAATCATAATAGTAAAGAATCTATAATTGATTGGTTATTACTTATGAATTTACCGTTAATGACAAAAAATGGACATTTTATAATAAACGGTTCTCCTAAAATAATAATGAATCAAATTGTTAGAAGTCCCGGTATTTATTTTCAAAAATTAATAAAACAAGATCAAGAAATTTTTTATTCTGCAGATTTCATTGCACAGCGAGGCACGTGGTTAAGATTAGAAATTGACAGTAAAAGTGGTGATATTTGGGCAAAAATGAAAAAAACCCCAAAAATTCCAATAAATATTTTTTTACGTTGCTTAGGTATAAGTTTACCAATTTTTAATAATTATTTAAATTCATATAAATTAACTATAAATAATGAATATAAGAATTTAGAATTATTAGATATTAAAAATATTTTACAAAAAAAAAAATTAGTATTAGATTATAATAAAGAAAATAAAATAAATTCAAATAGTTATTTAAATTTAGATAAAAATTTTGATGAATTAGTTAAAAAAATTTATTTAAAATCGAAATTACAAGAATCTAATATTAATGTGAAAGAAATTGGAAAAAAATTTTTATATGAAAAATTTTTAAATCCTCGTTTATATAATTTGTCAAAACTTGGTCGATCACGTATAAATAAAAAATTAGGTATTAATATATCTGAAAATTATACTTTATTAACAGCTAAAGATATATTATTTTCTTGTTTTTATTTAATGCAATGTCTGAAAGGTATTGAAATCCCAACTGATATTGACGATTTAAAAAATCGTCAAATAAGATCTTCTGGCAAATTAATTCAAATTCAATTAACAACAGGTATTTTACGTTTTGAAAAAACTATTCGTGATAAATTAATTCTAAATGATAAATTAAACAAACCAACAAATTTTATTTTCGGATATAATAAATTAAAAAATGGATTTTTTATAAGTAGAGGTATATCAAATTCTATAATATTAGTAAAAAAAGATCAAATAAATTTAATTAAAAGACAATTAGATATTATTAAAAACTCAAATAATATTTATAATATAAAAAAAAATACTTTTTCATATTTTGAATTAATAAAAATAAAAAAATATTTTAATTTATTAAAAAAAACTGAAAAATTTAATATATTAAATCATATTAATAAAAAAAATAATTTATTAGAACTATCAAATCATAAGGTAAAAATTGAGACTCAGATATCTAAATTTAAAAATAAAAAAAATTTAAATTTAAATTTAGAAATTATAATAAACTCTAAACTATTTAATAATGTATTAAGAGAATTTTTTAATACAAATCCTTTAGTTCAATTATTAGATCAAACAAATCCATTAGCAGAGATTACACATAAACGTAGACTTAGTTCTTTAGGGCCTGGGGGTATCAGTAGAGATACTGCTGGTATGGCTATTAGGGGTATTCATCCAACTCATTACGGTAGAATTTGTCCTATTGAAACCCCAGAAGGGCAAAATGCCGGTTTAGTAAATTCATTTACTATTTATTCATCTTTAAACTCTAAAGGCTTTATTGAAACTCCATTTTATAAAATATATAAAGGTTTTATTTTATTAAATAAAGGTTTATTTTTATTTTCTTCTGATCAAGAAAAAAATTTTAATATTGCACCAGGAGATATAAAAAAAAATAAATTAAATTTTTTACCTAGTAAAATAGATATACCCTGCCGTCAATTAAAAGAATTTAAAAGAGTACCTAGAATTAAAATGGATTATATAGCTATAAATTCTATTCAAATGATTTCTATTGCTACATCTTTAATACCTTTCTTAGAACATAATGATGGAAATAGGGCTTTAATGGGGTCAAATATGCAAAGACAAGCCGTACCAATTATAAAACCAACTTTTCCTATTGTAGGTACTGGCATAGAATCAAATATTATTGCAAATATTAATTATGCAATACAAGCAAAAACTGGTGGTTTAGTAATATATGTTGATGGAAAAAAAATAATTGTTTTAAGTTCTAAAAAAAATATATTAAATAAATTTAGTTTTAAATTAAAATATTTTAAAAAACTTATCTCTAATTCTAAATTAAAACACATTAATAAAGAAATACATAAAGATATTATTAAAACTAATTTAAATAAAAAAAAAATAAAAAAAGTTTTTCTAAATTTATTTGGATTTAATAATTTTGTTTATCTCAACTATAATAAATTATATTTTAAAAACTTTAAAATTAATAATTTTTCTTTATTAAATATAAAAAATATTAATAGTATTTTTAATTTAAATTTTCAAAATTATAATTTATCACTTTTTGAAATAATTTATTTTTATTCAAAAAAAACAAATTATTTCAAATCAAAATTAAAACCATTTTTATCAAAAAATAATTTATTTTTATTAAAAAAAGTTAAAAATACAAATCTTATAATTAATTATTCAAATTTAATTCTAGAAAAAAGTCCATTAACTTTTTATTTAATTATGAATTTTTTAAATATATCAAAAATAAATAAAATAAAACCAAATAAAATAATTTCTCCTATATATTTTAATTTAGTATTAAATAAAACGAATTTATCAAAAAATTTTTATTTAAAAAAAAATAAATTAGATAAAAATTTAATTAAAAAAGTTAGTTGGAATAACTTTAATTATTTTTATGTAAAAAAAAAACAAACTAAAAAAAATGTTTTTAGAAAAAATATTATTAGTGTAAATAAAAAAACTTATTTAAATTCATTAATAAAAACAAATTTTTTTAATTTAAAAACTAATAATAAGTTAATTTTAAATAATAAAAATAAATTATATAAACATAATTTATTAAAAAAACAAATAACACAATCTTTTAATTTATATTTAACAAATTATTTTAATTTTAAAAATATTTTTTTAAATTTTTCTATTTTAAATTATAAACCTAAATATTCGAATTTTAGAACTAATTCAAATTGTATAAATAAAAATAAATTATTAAAGGTTAAATTAAATTATAAATGTGACCCTTTTTATAGATCAAATCAAGACACTTATTTAGTACATAGACCCGTTGTTCAACAAGGCCAATGGGTAGAAAGTGGTGATATTTTAGCTGATAATTCAACAAGTTCCCAAGGTGAATTATCCATTGGTCAAAATATTTTAATAGGTTATTTACCTTGGGAAGGTTATAATTTTGAAGACGCGGTTTTAATAAATAAAAGATTAGTTTATGATGATATTTTTACAAGTTTACATATTGAAAGATATGAAACTGAAATTAGAGATACTCAGTTCGGATCTGAAGAACTTACTTCTAAATTAAATGAAAAAAAATCATTTAACTATTTAAATTCTAACGGTATTGTAAAACTAGGAACTTGGGTTGAAGAAGGTGATATTTTAGTTGGTAAAGTTTCTCCAATTGGACAGAAAAAATTATCAGCATATGAAAAATTATTATATGATATAATTGGAAAATCTATACCAAAAACAAAAGATACTTCATTACGTGTCCCATTAGGAATAAAAGGTCGTATTGTTCATATTGAATTAATAGAAAAAGAAATATCTTCTAATTTAAATACTTTAGATAATAATAGTTTATTAAAAAATAATAAAAAAATAATAAAAAATAAAAATTTTTTTATTTATAAATTTTTGAAAAAAAGAAATTTTTATTTAAAAGATAATTTTAAACTTTCAAAATTTAATATAGAAAAATTAAATTTCTTTTTTTCAAAACTATTAAAAAATAAAAAAAATAATAAAATAAAAAAATACTTTTATTTAAATAATTTTTATAATTTTTATTATAAAACAAACTATACCAAAAATAATAAAAAAATAAAATTATCAACTAATATTAAAAATTTTTTATTAAAACAAAAAAAAATTAATAATAAAATTAAATATAAAAAACGAAAAAGAATTTTACTATTTCCATTTTTTAATATTTTAGAAAAAAATAAATTTACTAATTATGAAAAAATAAAGTATTTAAAAATTTTTCATAATTCATTACTATTAAATAAGTTAAAATATAAAGATTTTTTTAATAAAAAAATTTTTTATTTTTTAAAAAATAAAAATCCTAATTTTGTTATAACTTCTTTATATAATTTTATTTTTAAAATTGGGTTTAAAAAAAGTAATTATTTATTATCAAATAATTCATATAATATTAAAAATGAAGATAATAAAATAAAAAAAATAAAAAAAGTACATATATATATTGCTCAGAAAAGAAAAATTCAAGTGGGTGATAAAATAGCTGGACGACATGGAAATAAAGGAATAATTTCTAATATTTTATCTTCTGAAGATATGCCCTATTTACCAGATGGCTCACCATTAGATTTAGTTTTAAATCCATTAGGAGTTCCTTCACGTATGAATGTGGGACAAATTTTTGAATGTTTATTAGGGTTAGCGGGAACATATTTAGGTCAATGTTATAAAATACAACCATTTGATGAAATATATGGTTCTGAAGCGTCAAGAAGTTTAGTATATTCAAAATTATATGAAGCCCGTATTAAAACTGGACAATATTGGTTATTTAATCCAAATTTTCCAGGTAAAATACGTTTATTTGATGGTCGTACAGGTGAGTGTTTTGAACAACCTAGTACAATTGGTAAAGCTTATATTTTAAAACTAATTCATCAAGTAGATGAAAAAATTCATGCTCGTTCAACCGGTCCTTATTCTTTAATAACTCAACAACCGTTAAGAGGTAGATCAAAACAAGGTGGTCAAAGAGTAGGTGAAATGGAAGTTTGGGCTTTAGAAGGATTTGGAGCTTCTTACATTTTACAAGAATTATTAACAATAAAATCTGATGATATTGAAGGACGAAATAAATTAACAAAATCAATTATTAATAATAAATCAATTAAATGTGGAACACCAGAATCTTTTAAAGTTTTAATTCGAGAGTTACAAGCTCTTTGTTTAGATATTTCTATTTATAAAATAGCATCTACAGGTAAACCTGAAAAAATAGATATAAATTTTTTATAAAGTTTTATTAGACATTATAAAAAATTTATATAAAAATAAAAAAGGATTTTTATGAATATAAATTTTTTAATTAATAAATCAAAAAATGAATCTAATTTTTTAAAATTTCAATCTATAAAAATTAGTTTAGCATCTCCTAAAAAAATAAAACAGTGGACACAAATGCAAAGGCCCTTAAAGGATAATAAAATTGATAAAAAAAATAATAATATAAAAGAAAAATTAAATAAAGGAAAAATTTTAAATCCAAAAACATTTAATTATAAAACATTAAAACCTGAAAAAGGTGGATTATTTTGTGAGGCAATTTTTGGATCACTAAAAAATTTATCAAGCAGAAGATACCAATTAGGTTATATTGAACTTATTTCTCCTGTAACTCATATATGGTATTTAAAAGGTTCTATAAGTTATATTTCTATTATTTTAAATTTTAAAAGAAAAAATTTAGAATCTATTGCATATTGTCTAGAATTTTTATCAACTCAAGTAAAATCGTTTAAACATAATTTAAATTATATAAATTTTTCTTCTATATTAAAAAATAATTTAATAGGCGATAAATCAATTTTGAATTCATCAATTTTTAATAATAATTATAATTTTTTATTATTAAATAATAATAATTTATTTATTAAAAATAAAAATAATATTAAACAGCAAGATTATAAAAAAATTTATAGAATAAAAAAATTTTATAAATTAAAAAATAATATTATTGGTTTAAATAAAAATTGGATTAATAATATAAAATTAAATAATCAACCAAATATTATTTTAAGATTAAGTAATCCAATAAATTTAATTATTCATAGTATTTTAAAAAATAGTTTTAAATTTAATTTATTAGATTTAAATAGTTATAAAAACAATAAATCTAATTATAAAGTTAAAAATATAATTTTAAAAAACAACTCTTATTCTATTGATTTTCCTATTTTATTATTTAATAATAATAAAATATTACAAAAATTAATTTTAAATAAAAATAAATGTTTTTTTATTACTAGTGGTAATTTAATTAAAATAAATAATTATAATTTTAAAAAAGAAAATAATTTTAATAAATTAGAAAATATTAATTTAATATATAATATAAAATCAAATACTAAAACTTATTTTAATACTATAAATATGTTTGTTAATTTTTCTAATTTTCAAGAACCCCCTTTTAAAATATTTCAAAGCGGTTATTTTTCTTTTAATATTAATAAAGAAAAATTAATAATAAATAATAATATTTTAGATTTTTTTATTTTTAATAATTATGATTTATCAAATTCAAAAAAAATAAATTTTAAAAATTATAAAGATAGGTTAGGAACATTTATTTGGTGGCTTTATTTAAATAATGAAAAACACAATTTGAATTATATGAATTATAAAAATTTTTCTTTATTATCAGATAATAAATCTGATATTAAAAATTCTTTTTATGTAAACGATTATAATCACGAAAATATACAAAATAAAAATAAGAAAATAAAATATAGTTCAAATATTTTATCTAATTTTTATGAAACATATTCACAATTTGAAAAAATAAATTTTATAAAAACTAATAAAATATTTAAATTTAAATATACTAAAAAAATTGATATAAAAAAACTTCATATAAATTTAAGTAAAATTAAAAATAAAATTAAATATTATAATATGGATATAATAAATAATTTAATTTTATTAGAAAAACATTATAATGAAGATGAATCCGCAGGATATAATAATAATTATAAATTTGAAAATAAAGATAAAAAAGTATTAAAATTAAAAAAAAATAATGATATTTTATCAGATGTATGCTTTTTTAAAATTATTTCGTATAAAAAAAAATTAAAAAAAAATAAAAAAAATATAATAAAAATTAATGAATATTGTTTTTCTATAATTAGATTTCATACTTTATTAAAAACTTTATATTCTGAATATGAATTTAATTTTATTAATAATTCAAATTTTTATATTAATAAGAAATCAAATAAGTTATTGTTAAATTATGATTTATTTAAAAATAAAGATAATAAATTTGAAACTAATTTTAATTTTAATAATTTTGATTTTAATGAGAAAAAGCAAGTTGAATTTGATAATAGTACTATAAAAGATATAGAATTAGAAAAATTAAAAATAATTGAACCAAATTTATTATTATTTAATTTTCATATAAATTTAGAGGATCAAAAATCTGATTTAGTAAATTTAAAATTTAAAAATAAATTAAAAAATCAGTTATTTAAACAATTTTACTTAAATATAGAAAATAAAAAAGAAATTTTTAATTTTTACTTTATTCCTAGATATTTAAAAATTAATAAAAAAAAATTAAATTTTAATAATTCTATTATTGTAAATAATTTAGATTATTTAAATTTTTATTATGATAAGAAATCTAATATTAAATCGTATTTAAAAAATCCATTAGGTAATAATAAATTTCGTAAATTTATTATTTCTATATTATTTACAACAATTCAAAAAAGTTTAATTATTTCTAAAATAAAATTATTTAAAAAACTTTTAATTTCAAAATGTGATTTAATAACATATGATAGTAATTATCAAGAACATAATTATAAAAATTTAATTTATAATGAAAAAAAACAATTAATTGCATTTTTTTTTAGTAACTATGGTTCATTAACAGAGTTAGTTGAAGTTTCACCAAAAACTTATACAGAAATTAATTCACAAAATAATATAACTAATGAAGTACAAAATGATAAATCATTTTTTTCATTAAATTCAAATAAAAACAATGAATCCAAAAAATTGTTTGATATATACAATTTAGAAGAAGAAAAAATAAACCCTGTATGGTTGAATAAATTTAATACTAATTCAAATTTTTTTTCTTTTATTTGGTTAGATAAAAAATATTTAATTACTTTACAAAAAGAAACAAATAATTTTGATCTAAAAATATGCCTTAATATTTTACAAAAGGATTTTAAATATTTATTAAAAAATTCTAAAAAAAATTATTTTTATAAAAAAACAAATGGATTGTTAAATATAAATGAAAGTTTTATAAATAATGATTTTAATATTTCTAAAAATATAGGATTTCAAAAATTAATTTCTTTTTCTGGTATTTATGATAATTTATTTATTAATTTTTCTTATGATTTTAAATCTGAAAATAATATTAATTATAAAAATAGTTATAAAAATATTGAATTAATATTAAATAAAATTGAAATAGAGGATATATTTTCTAGTACTTATATATATATAAAAAATATTATTTGGCATTCTAAATTAAAAGAATTATTTTTTTTAAATAATAAAATTAAAGATAAAGATTTTATTTATGAACAATCTTTATCTTTTGATTATTTAAAAAATAGTTTAGTAACATCTTCTAATGAATTTAATAATAATTTAGATTATTTTACTTTTAATAATTTAATAGAACAATTTATATTTAAAAATCAATTACATTTTAATAAATATTATATAATAAGTCAATTATTTTTATGGAATAATCAAACTGATTGGGAAACATTTTTATTTTATATTACTAAATCTGCCTCTATAAATGATAAAATTATACCTTGTTATGTTGATCGTAGTATATGTTTTGATCAACCTCAAATAGGGGCTATTGCAATTCAAAATATTTTAAAAACTTTTGATATTAGTTTTATAAATTGTGATATTAAAAAAAATAATAAAAAAAAATTGATTTCAAATTCTTTAAGTATTTTTTTAAATAAAGATAAATTATTAAATACTAATAATTTAAATAAAGATAATAGAAAAAATCATTTTTATTTATCTTTATATAAAAACTCTAATATAATTAAAAATAAAAAATTTATTTCAATTGAATTATTGATTTCTAATATTAAAAATAAAGTTTTTAATTTGAATAATCAAATAAAATACTATGAAAATTTTTTAAAATTTCGAATATTTTTTAATGATAATAATAATACTTTTGAAAAAAATAAAGATAAAATAAATTTAAAATTAAAAAAAAATATTTTTAAAAATAATGAATTTTTATTAAAATTAAAAGATTATAACAAATTTATTAAAATTTTTAGAAAAGTAGAAACCTTACGTTCATTAAGAGCTACTTATTTTCGTCGTTTAAAATTATTACAACCATTTTTAAATAAAGAAGTTAAAGCTGAATGGATGATTTTAAATGTAATTCCAGTACTACCCCCTGATTTACGCCCAATTCTTGTTTTAGATAGTCAACAAGTTGCAGTTTCAGATTTAAATAAATTATATCAAAAAGTTATATTTAGAAATGAAAGATTAAAAAGATTATCTAATGATTTTTATTCTTTAAACGTCTCTCCAGAAATGAGGTATGCTCAAAGATTATTACAGGAATCAGTAGATGCTTTACTTGAAAATGGAAAAGGCGATTCTAAATTATTTACTTCGTCTAATAATCGGCCTTTAAAATCTTTATCTGATATGGTAAAGGGTAAAAAGGGCCGTTTTCGTCAAAATTTATTAGGTAAAAGAGTTGATTATTCAGGTAGATCAGTTATTGTTGTAGGTCCAAATTTAAAGTTATATGAGTGTGGATTACCCCAAGAAATGGCGATTGAACTATTTCAACCTTTTTTAATACGTCAATTATTATTAAAAAAATTTGCTAAAAATTTTATAAATGCTAAAAGATTAATTAAAAATAAATATAAAATAATTTGGAATATTCTTAAATCTATTATGGAAAATCGACCAATTTTATTAAACCGTGCTCCCACTTTACATAGATTAGGTATACAAGCATTTAAACCAAAATTAGTTTCTGGTAGAGCTATTTTATTACATCCACTAGTATGTTCAGCTTTTAATGCTGATTTTGATGGAGATCAGATGGCTGTTCATGTTCCTATTTTTTATGAAGCTTGTTCTGAAGCTTGGAGATTATTATGTAGTCGTAATAATATTTTATCTCCTGCTACAGGGGATCCTATTATTGTTCCTAGTCAAGATATGGTATTAGGTTGTTATTATCTTACAACTTTAGATAAAATAAAAAGAATAAAAAATTTTAATAATTTTAATAATTATTTATTATATAAAATAAATAAAGAAGACAAATTAAAAATAGTTAATAAAAATTTATTTTTAATTTTTAGTAATATTGATCAAATTTTTCAATTATTTAATCAACAGTTATTAGAGCTACATACTTTAGTTTGGTTAAAATATAATAATAAAATCGAATTTAATTTAAATTATCAAAATTGCTTAGAAGTTCAAATTGATAAACGTGGTAATATAAGTAAAATTTATTCAGAATATAAATTATATTATAATTGGCAATTCAATAAAAATTTAATTTATATTAAAACAACACCAGGCCGTGTATTAATGAATAAATTAATTTTTGAAGTGTTATTTTATTAAAAAATAGTCCTATTTTATAGGTTAATAATAAAATTTAATATAGTAATAAAAAATATATTATTATATTTATATATAAAAATATAAAAATTAAAATGATTAAAAATAAAAATATAAATTTTCTTTATTTTAATAAAACTTTTAATAAAAGTAGATTAAAAAAATTAATTTATTGGTCAATAACATTATTTGGAGAAAAAAAAACAGTTGATTTAGTTGAAATTTTAAAAAAATTAGGTTATTCTTATGCAACAAAAGCTGGCTTATCATTAAGTATTGATGATTTACAAATTCCATTAATAAAAAATAAACTATTATTTAATACTGAATCTAAATTAAATTACACTAATCAAGATGTTGAAAAAAGCTATTTAACGTCGATTGAATATTTTTCACAAGTAATTGATACGTGGAATAATACTAATGAAATTTTAAAACAAGAAGTAATTAATAATTTTAAAAATAAAGATGTTTTAAATCCAGTTTATATGATGGCTTTTTCTGGAGCTCGTGGTAATATTTCGCAAGTTCGTCAATTAGTTGGTATGAGGGGTTTAATGGCTGATCCAAGTGGTCGTATTATAAATTTTCCAATTCAAAGTAATTTTCGTGAAGGTTTGACATTAACTGAATATGTTATTTCATGTTATGGTGCTAGAAAAGGTGTTGTTGATACTGCTTTAAGAACTGCTACTTCTGGTTATTTAACACGCCGATTAGTAGATGTTGCTCAACACGTTATTATTCGTTTATATGATTGTTTAACTTCAAGAGGTATTTATTTATATGATTTAAAAACAACTAATAATAAAAAACTTTTATCATTAAAAAATAGATTAATTGGTCGTGTATTAGCAGAAGATATTTATGATATTGTAATAAAATCAAATATACATTCTTTTTTTAAAGATTCTTCTATTTTAAAAAAACAATCAAAAAATAAAAAGATTGCATTAAGAAATCAAGAAATTACTATTCAATTGATAGACGTTTTATTAAAAACTAAAAAACCAATTTTAGTTCGTTCACCATTAACTTGCCAAGATAAAAATTATGTTTGTCAACTTTGTTATGGTTGGAGTTTATCTTCTAATCGTTTAGTTTCTTTAGGAGAATCTGTTGGTATTATTGCTGCTCAATCAATTGGAGAACCCGGTACACAATTAACAATGCGTACATTTCATACCGGTGGCGTTTTTTCAGGTCAAAGCTCAAGTGAAATTCGTGCAATGTTTAATGGTTATATTGAATTTCCAGATATAATAAATGGTAAATTTGTTAGAACTACACACGGAAAAATTGCTTTTTTAACAAAGCAAAAAGGTTTTTGTTTATTAAAATCAAAGTCTTCAAAAATAAAAAAAATAATTTTACCATTATTTACATTATTATTTGTTAAACAAGGTCAGAAAGTTTTAAAAAATCAAGTATTAGCAGAACCTATAGGTTTTATAACTGAATTAGAGCCAAGTGTTGACGTTTTTCAAATTATATATTCTGAATTTTCTGGTGAAATTCGTTTTAAAAATAGTAAATCCATTAATTTATTAAATAAAATAGATACAAATTTAAATAAATACGTAAATTCAAAAACAGGCGAATTATGGGTTTTAGCGTCTCATAAGCAAAATATTTTAAAGCCTCTAAATCTCTTTATTAAAGCTGGTGATTTTATTTTTTTTAATAATTTTATTTGTTTATATAATTTATTTTTTCCAAATAAAAATAATTTATATTTAAATAAAATAAAAAAAAGAAAAGTATTAACTAAGCCCAATTTAAAAAAATTAAAAATTTTTAATTTTTTTAATAAAATTAAAAATAATCAAATTTTATATTATTCTATTTTGGAATCAAATTTATTTATAAATTATGATTATTTTCAAGTATCAAGTATTTTTAAAAAAAAATTTATTAAAAATAATTTTGAAAAGTTAGCTATTAAAAATACAAAAATTTATTCAAATATTAATCAATATTCTTTTAAATATTCAAATTTAAATAATAATTTTAAGAATATAAAAACATTAAAAAAAACTTATTTTTTACCTTTTTTTAATAAAAAGAAAAATTCTTATGGCTTTATTTATAAACTATGCATTAATTTAAATTCAATAAATAAAGTTATATTATTTGAAAAATATACTAATGATATTTTTTTACCAATTAATTGTTTTATATTTTGTCAATTAAATAAATTAAAATTATATAAAATTATAATTAAATATAATAATTTTTATATTTTTAAAATACCTTTTAATTTTATTTTAACGGACTTATTTAGTATAAATAATAAAAAAGTTTTAAATTTTTTTAAAGGTATAATAATAAATAATTTTAATTTAAAATATGAGACTTTATTTCGAGTAAAAAACTTAAAATATAAATATTATTTTAATTATAATTTAAAAACACAAAATAAATTATTAAAAAATAATAAAAAATTTTATATTTCAAATTTAAAACATTTTTCTAATCATAAAAATATTAAACAAATACTTAATAAATCTAATAATTTAAAAATATATTTTTCTGAGTTAAATAATAATAATAAAACAAAAATAATAAGTTATTTTTATAATAAATCTGGTATTAATATTAATGAGAATAATTTATTGAATGCTTTAGATAATTTTTATTCTATTTCTAATTCAGTTGAAGTGTTGAATAATTTTAATAAAAATCCTTCATATTTATTTTTTAATAATTCATCATTAAATTTTTTTATTTTAGCTATTTTTTATAAATTATTATATAAAAAATTAAATAACACATCTAATAAAATAGAAAAAAAACTTCTAAATAAATATATTATATATAATAATATTAAATATAATTCAAATAAAGTTGAAAATATCTTTAAATTATTTTTAAATAAAAAATCTTTAATATGGCCTTTTTATTTTTTAAACAAGAATATTAAAACTAGTATAACGTTATTAGATATTGATAAAAAATTAGATATTAAAAAATATAATTTATTTTTAAATTTTTTTTCTAATAACATTATTGTTTTTTATAAAAATATTAAAGCTTTTCAAAATAGTAATAATAATATTTTATTAAAAATTAATAAAGATTTGTTAGAACAAAAAAATATTTTAATATATAATAAAATTTTATTAAATAATAATATTTATTTAATAAAATCAAATTTATATAATTCAAATAATTTTAATTATTTATTTTTATCTTTTTTTGAAAAATATAAAATAAATTTGAATTATTTTTATAAAATACAAAATAATTTTTTTAATAAACCATTTCTTCTATTTAATAAAAATAATATTATAAAAAATAAAAAATTAATTTTTAAGAAAAACTATTTTATTTATTTTAAAAATAAACAAAAATTATTTTCTTTAAATAATAAATTAAAAAAATTAGTACTAAATAATAATAGTTATGATTTATTTTACTCTGAAAAATTATTTTTAAATAAATTTTTTATAAAATCTATTGTTTTTAATATTTCTTATATTTCAATTATATTTTATTTTTTATTAAACAATAATTTAAAAATAAATAATTTAATAAAATCAAAGACTAATTTAAAAAATTTATTATTAAAAAATAATAAATTAAAAATAAATAAAAAAAAAATTTTATATTTAAAAAAAGAGATAATCTATTTTTATTTTTCAACTTATATTTCGTCATTTTTATCTTCAAATTTTAAAATAAATTTTTATAAAAATAAAAATTTTAATAAAAAAGAAAAAATAAATATAAATAATGATATTAAATATAATTTAATTTTTTCTAATCTTACTTTTTTAGAATTTATAAAGAATATTAATATTAGTATTAATATTTTTTATAATTTTTTAAATAAATTTAACAATAATGAAATATATATTATTAATAAAAACTTAAAAAAGTATTTTTTTGTTTCTTTTTCAATTAATAATCTAATTTCCTATAATAATATATTTATATCATTATTTTATAATAAAAGTTTAAAACTAGACCCGTTATTACTATTCAAATACAATAATTATAAAAAGTTAAATATTATTAATTATTTTAGTATTCTTCTTGATAAAAAAATACTAAATTTAAATTTACAAATTAATAAAAATTATTTTTTTTTAGATAAAAAAAATAATTTTAATATATCTATTATATGGTTTTCAAAATCAAATAAGTTAAAAAATAAATATAAATTAATTAATAAAACTGATTTTAAATATTATACTAATAATAGTTTTAAAATTAAAAATAATTCACAAAATTTTAAAATCTTTACATTGTATAATTATAATAATTTTAATAATTTTAATAATAATAACTGTAAGTCTTATTTTTTTATTAATTTATTTTTTAATCAACCTTATATATTATCAAAAAATTTTATTTCAGATTATTTTATTATTAAAGAAAATATAAAAAAATTACAAATAATAAACACAAAAAATATAAATTATAAATTAAATTTTTTATATTTATTATTTAATAATAAACTTCAAAATAAAATAAATAATTTTGATTCAGAAAAATTATTAAATACTAAAATTAATACATCAAATAATTTTTTAACTAAGTTAATTAAATATGATAATATTAGAAATATAGATAGTTTTTTTTATAAAAAAAAAAACTCTATTTATAATTTTAGTTATATATTTGAAAAAAAATGGGCTTATTATTTAAATATTTTTTATATCAAAAAAGTTAATAAATTAATAAAATTTAATGTATTTTATAATACTATTTTAATTAATAAAACTTCTAATATCGATATTTTAATGAAAAAATATTGGATAAATAATTATTTAAAAAGTAATATTTTATTATTTACTAATAATTATTACTATGACTATTGGTTATTTTATAAGTCAATATTTAATTTTTTATTTTTACCAAATACTTATAGTTTAAATAAAAATAATAATTTAGAATTATATAATTTTAAATATAATTTTATTTCATCGAAAACAGAATTAAATTATTCTAATATTTTAAATAAACTATTTTTTAACAAAGCTCTTAAAATAAAAAAGATATTTCCTATAAATACTTTATATTTATTTAGAGTTCAAATAAAAACAAGTTGTAAAGAAGATAAATTATTTTCTTATTTATTAAATTCTAATAAAAATAATTATATTTTAAATTTTATAAAACTAAAATTTTTAAACTTTAAATTAAAATTTATATTAACTAAATATAATAATATTTATATACAAAATATTTTTTTAATAAACATAAATTATATTTTTAGTTATATATTAAGTTTATACTATATTAAAAATTATAAATTAAATAATAATTTTAAAGAAATAAAAAATAATAACCTATTTATTTTAAATAAAATTTTTTATTTTAGTTCTAATAAACAAAAATTAATAAATAATTATAATGGTTGGGTGTATATAATTAATAAATCTGATTTATTATTTTTAAACTATAAAAAAGTTATTTCAAAGGGTAATTTTATTACAAAACACATATTATTTGAAAATATTGTAACATTAAATAAATTTTTTACTTTTAGTTTTAGAAATAATTTTTTAAAAATAAAATTTAATTGTCGTACTAATTTCTTAAAACCTTTTTTAAATTTTAAAATTAAAAAATCTTTATTAAATAGTATTTTTATTTTTAATGGGTCGAAACTTTTAAATCTATATTTATATCCTTCAAATATATATTTAAATAATTTAATATTAAAAAATAATAATTTAAATATAAATTATTATTTTATTTTTACTAAATTTTATTTTTATAAAATAAAAATAAAAACTATAATAAATTATAAAAAATTAAATAATTATGAAAATAATATTATTTTAATAAATAATTTTTATCGCTTAGTATTTTTTCAAACATCAAATTTAAAAAAAATAAAATATAAACCTAATTTTTTAAAAAAACATTTTAAAGAATTATTAATTAATAAAAATTTATTAATTAATAATAAAAGAAATGAGTTAAATAATTTAAAGCGTATTTTTTTAATTATGAATAATAATATATATATTAATAAATATAGTCGTTATAAACCAAAATTATTAATAAAAAAAATATCATTTAAATATAATTCTAATTTAATAATACAATTTAGTAAATTTAAAAATATTTGTTTAATTGAAAAAGGTTATAATTTTGATTATTTGGATTATTTAAATAATATTTCTTCGAATAAGCTTTTCTATTTTTATGAAAATAATTTATTATTATCACAAAATTGTTTACGTAATTATATTTTAAAATTTACTTTTAATAGTATAATAAAAAATAAAAGATTGAATAGTCCTTTTATTTTACTAAAAAAAGAAAAATTTTTAACTACATGTACTTATTGTAATAATTTATTATTTAATAATAACAAATATGATTTAAGAACTAAATCTTTAAAAAAATTAATAAATTATGGATTAAAAAAAAATTATTTTAGTTTGAATAAAAAAAAATCGTATAACTTATATGATTTTTTTTATTTTAAAGGTTATTTTTATTTTAAAAATAGTTATAGTAATAATATACAGATACTATTATTAATTAATAGAATTTTTAAACCAAGTTTAAATAAAAAGAATTTTGGAAATAATATATTTGTTAATATTAATAATAAAAACTTAAATATTTTTTATATTTTTAATTACAATTATAAAAAAATGTTTAATTTGTATAAATTAAAAAATGAAAAAAATAGTTTTTGTAATTTTTATATTTCATATTGTTCATCAATTTATTTATATAAAACTAATTTTTTATATAATAACAGTAATTTTAGTTCAACTATTTATAATATTAATAAAAAGTTATTAAATAATTTAATAACCTTAAATATTTATAAAACGAAATATAACAAATTTAATGTTGAAAAACAAAAAAATATATCTAAAATTTATATAAATTTTAGACCTTTTTTAATTGAAAAAAGTAATTTTTTATTTCAAATTAATTTTATTTTTAGAAAAGAATTTTTTAATTCTTATAATGATGCATTATTAATCCCAATTAATAAAATATCTAATAATATTTTTAATAGATTAAAATTAATTAAAAATAAAATAAAAACAGTATCTATTTATAATAATCAAAATAAATTTATTACTAATAAAATATCTAAATGTAAATCTGAATTAAGTAATTTTAAAGGAGAAATTTTAAAAAGTTATAATTCATCTTTTTTTTATTATTCTAATACTAATAAAAATTTTGTAATTCAAAAAAGTAAAAAACTTAATAGTATAAATGATTTATTTAGTTTAAAAAAAAATTTTAAACAAAAAGTATCATTATTTCCTGAATTAATATATTTAACAAATTCTGATTTTTTAACATATAAAATTCCATTACATTTTAATAATTATTTAAAAATAAATAAATTTAAAGTAAAATTAGGTGAGTTTATTCCTTATTCAAAAGAAATAATTTTAAATTTTGCAGTTAATCAATCAGGCCAAGTAATATTTTTAAATAAAAATAAAATACTATTACGTCGTGCAAAATCTTTGTTATTATCACCTGGTTGTATTTGTAATTTAAAACAAGGCGATTTCATAAATACAAATTCGCCACTATTGACATTAACTTATAAAAATTTAAAAACCGAAGATATTGTTCAAGGTATTCCTAAAATTGAGCAGCTTTTAGAAGCAAGAGAAAATGTAAAAGATCAATTTAGTTTAAACTCGTTAATTAACTTAAAATTTAAAAAATATAAAAAATATTATTCTAAAAAAGAAGCAGTATATAAAAGTATTATTTTTATTCAACAATATATTGTTGATTCTGTTCAAAAAGTTTATCAGTCTCAAGGAGTAAATATTTCAGATAAACATATTGAAATCATAGTTAAACAAATGACTTCTAAAGTTCGAATAACTAATCCAGGAAATACTGGTCTTTTAAGGGGAGATATTGTTTATTTAGATTGGATTGAATTAATAAATAGTGGTTTAAAAGGTAAAAAATCTCAATATGAACCAGTAATTTTAGGTATAAGTAAAGCTTGTTTAGAAATGGATGGTTTTATATCAGCCGCAAGTTTTCAAGAAACTATTAAAATTTTAAGTAGAGCAGCTATTTTACAAAAGCGTGATTTTTTAAGAGGTTTAAAAGAAAATCTTATTTTAGGCCATTTAGTACCTATTGGTACAGGCTTTTTCCAATATAAATTGTAATAAAACACTTAACTATAAGTGTTTTATTACAATATACATTAATAAATAAGTATACCTGTTTTGATGGTGTATATTTAAAAAATTAAAATATATTTTGTTGAATACACTAATGTAAATAATAATATAAATTAAATATTAAAATAAATGTTATTATTAAAAAACTATCACGGAGAGTTTGATTCTGGCTCAGGATGAACGCTGGCGGTATGCTTAACACATGCAAGTTGAACGAAGATAATAATTCATTGAATTATAATACTTAGTAGCGGACGGGTGAGTAACGCGTAAGAATCTACCTTTAGGAAAAGGATAACAACTGGAAACGGTTGCTAATACTTTATATGCTGAGAAGTTAAATAGGTTACTGCCTAAAGATGAGCTTGCGTCTGATTAGCTAGTTGGTGAGGTAAAGGCTTACCAAGGCGATTATCAGTAGTTGGTCTGAGAGGATGATCAGCCACACTGGGACTGAGACACGGCCCAGACTCCTACGGGAGGCAGCAGTGAGGAATTTTTCGCAATGGGCGCAAGCCTGACGAAGCAATACCGCGTGAAGGATGAAGGCCTGCGGGTTGTAAACTTCTTTTATTAGAGAAGATAATGACGGTATCTAATGAATAAGCATCGGCTAAATATGTGCCAGCAGCCGCGGTCTCTGGTTAATTGCCGCCTTAAAAAGTAATTTTTATGTAAAATTCGGCTCATAACGGTGAAGTCTAAGGATAAATAATTATCTATGATAATACCGTGGGAAGTTTTAGAATTGTAAAAATCAATACTTTTATAAGTATTTTCTTTTAATTATAATATAAATTAATAAAAGACCTTTCTAATAACCCCGTAACGACTGATTCGAAAGAAGAGAGTTTAAATATTTTAAAATTTAAGCTAACACGCCGGCCTTATATGATTTTAGCTAATTATATATTATAACTTAACTAAAAAAAATGTTATTATCAACGCTTTGTTTTATTTTATTAGTTAACAACTTAACAGTTGGTTTAACAACAAAAAAATTAATTACAAAAGTAGTTTCTAACCCTTTTTTTTATGAAACTAAAGCTAGAATAATAAAAACATTTTCTTTTTCATTTGAATCCCAACAAGAAAAAAAAATAGAATATAATTTAATAAAATCTCAATCAGATATTGAAATTTTAGATTATAATAATAATTTTTTTGATCAAGAAATATATCTTGATTATACTAATTTATTTATAGAAGCTATGATTTTAAAAATTTTTATTTTATGCTTTTTATATTTATATCTAAATATAAATCAAAGTAATAAAATGAATAAAGAGTATAAAATGGGATCAATTACTTGGGATTACCTAATTGGGCTAATTGAAACCGATGGAAGCTTTAAAATATCTTTAGACAAAAAAGGAAACTATAAACCAATCATATCTATTTCACAAAAAGAAAATACTGGATTATTAAATAAAATTAAAATTTTTTTAAAAAAATACAATATAAATTCAACATTAGATATATCTGATCCACAAAAATCAAATAGAGCACCTCAATTGAGAATTCAAGGGTCTCTTCAAGTACTAAAATTTTGTGAATTATTAGAAAATAATGTTAAATATATTTCTTTTTGTAGTCAAAAATATAGAGATTTTTTAATTGTAAAAAAAGCTTTATCAAATTTAAACCTTGATACTGCAAAAAAAATTGATTTGGTTTTAAGTCTACATAAAACTTCTTTAAGCCAACCCGATATACGTAAATATAAAAATAAAAACAGTAGAAGTAATCACGAAAAACGTTTAGGTTTAACCAATAACTCTAGCAAAGAATCAGCAAAACTTTTACTAGAAGAAATAGATAAAAATTTTAATGATCATACAAAAGAAATTAAAAATTCTATAATAAATAAAATAAGTATTTTTAATAACGATTGGTGTGCCGGAATAATGGATGGTGACGGCTGTTTTTCAATAAGCATTGAATTTAAAACAGAAAAAAATAAACCTAAAATAAATTTTATACCTAGCTTTCAACTAGTTATGGAAAGTGATGCTAAACTAACGATAGAAATGTTTAAATTTATATTAAATTGCGAAGGAAGGCTAATAGAACATAAAGATAAAAATAAAAAAATTACAGCAATCTATTATCGCGTTACCCGTATTGACGAATTAGAAAAACTATTAGATTTTTTTAAAATTTATAAGACAAGAAATATTGTCAAAAAAGAACAATTAAATTTAATTAGTAAACTATTTGAAATCAAGAAACAAAATAAATTAGAAGATTATGAAACTATTCATAACTTTATAAAAGAATGCTATAAAGTAACTGAATTGGGAAAAGGTAAAGGAAAGCGTAAATATAAATTATCAGAAGCATTAGAACAAGTTAATAATTGGTCAACCTAAAGTTATTAGGTTTACCTACGATTAGTATATAAGATGAAAGTATAGTCTGAGCCTAAAGAAATTTAGGAATTTTTGAATACATATGATGCAAGCGTTATCCGGAATGATTGGGCGTAAAGCGTCTGTAGGTTGTTTAAAAAGTCAACTGTCAAAAACTAAGGCTCAACCTTAGGCAGGCAGGTGAAACTTTTAGACTAGAGTATGGCAGAGGTAGAGGGAATTACTGGTGTAACGGTGAAATGTGCAGATATCAGTAAGAACACCAATGGCGAAAGCACTCTACTGGACCAAAACTGACACTCAGAGACGAAAGCTAGGGGAGCGAATAGGATTAGATACCCTAGTAGTCCTAGCTGTAAACGATGGAAACTAAATATTGCGTTTTTAAAATGCAGTATTGTAGCTAACGCGTTAAGTTTCCCGCCTGGGGAGTATGCTCGCAAGAGTGAAACTCAAAGAAATTGACGGGGGCCCGCACAAGCGGTGGAGCATGTGGTTTAATTCGATGCAACGCGAAGAACCTTACCGGGGTTTGACATACTATGAATTTTTTGGAGACGAAAAAGTTTAAACATAGATACAGGTGGTGCATGGCTGTCGTCAGCTCGTGTCGTGAGACGTAGGGTTAAGTCCTGTAACGAGCGCAACCCTTATTGTTAGTTGCTTTAAGGAAACTAGCAAGACTGCCAGTGATAAGCTGGAGGAAGGTGAGGATGACGTCAAGTCAGCATGCCCCTTAAATCCCGGGCTACACACGTGCTACAATGGTTAAGACAAAGAGATGCTAACTTGTGAAAGTACAGCCAACCTCAAAAACTTAATCTCAGTTCGGATTGTAGGCTGCAACTCGCCTACATGAAGCCGGAATCGCTAGTAATCGCAGGTCAGCTATACTGCGGTGAATACGTTCCCGGGCCTTGTACACACCGCCCGTCACACCATCGGAGCTGACTAGGCCCGAAGCCGTTGTAAACGTCTAAGGCACAGTTAGTGACGAGGGTGAAGTCGTAACAAGGTAGGGCTACTGGAAGGTGGCCCTGGATCACCTCCTTCAAAAAAAGAAAATAATTACTTTACTTTAACTTTAGTTAAAGTAAAGAGGGCTATTAGCTCAGTTGGTTAGAGCGCACCCCTGATAAGGGTGAGGTCACTGGTTCAAATCCAGTATAGCCCACCAGTAAAAAAATTAAAAATTGGGGGTATAGCTCAGTTGGTAGAGCGCTGTCTTTGCACGGCAGATGTCAGCGGTTCGAATCCGCTTATCTCCAATTTAATAAAACAATTTTATTTACTGGATTTATATTGACTAGGTCAAATATATTAAAGTTTATGATGGATACCTAGGCATTTAGAGTCGATGAAGGGCGTGGATACCAACGAAATGCTTCGGTTAGTTGGAAACAAACTTTGATCCGAAGATTCCCGAATAGGAAAACCTATATAACTACTTAGTAAATTCATAATTAAGTAAGAGACAACCCGCTGAATTGAAACATCTTAGTAAGCGGAGGAAAAGAAAGCAAACGCGATTTCCTTAGTAGCGGCGAGCGAAACGGAAATAGTCTAATCATTAAAAAAAAATATTAAACGAAGCAGCTGAATCCTGCACCATAGATGGTGAAAGTCCAGTAGTTAAAAATATAAAAAATGATTATAAAGTAGCATGGAACACGTGAAATTCCGTGTGAATATACGAGGACCACCTCGTAAGACTAAATACTCCTAAATGACCGATAGTGAAACAGTACCGTGAGGGAAAGGTGAAAAAGAACCCCTGTAGGGGAGTGAAAAAGAACATGAAATCGTAAACTGACAATCAGTGGGAGCTAAAGTGACCGCGTGCCTGTTGAAGAATGAGCCGGCGACTTATAGGTAGTGGCTTGGTTAAAATAACTTTTTGGAGCCAAAGCGAAAGCAAGTCTGATAAGGGCATATGTCACTATTTATAGACCCGAACCCGAGTGATCTAACCATGGCCAGGATGAATCTTGGGTAACACCAAGTGGAAGACCGAACCGACTGATGTTGAAAAATCAGCGGATGAGCTGTGGTTAGGGGTGAAATTCCAGTCGAACTCGGAGCTAGCTGGATCTCCTCGAAATGTGTTGAGGCGCAGCGGTTGATGATGGGCTATTTAGGGGTAAAGCACTGTTTCGGTGCGGGCTGCGAAAGCGGTACCAAATCGTGGCAAACTAAGAATACTAAATATGCTTTCCATCAACCAGTAAGACAGTGGGGGATAAGCTTCATTGTCAAAAGGGAAACAGCCCAGATCACCAGTTAAGGCCCCAAAGTGATAGCTAAGTGATAAAGGAAGTAAAAAGGCAAAGACAACCAGAAGGTTTGCTTAGAAGCAGCCATCCTTGAAAGAGTGCGTAATAGCTCACTGGTAGAGCCTTTTTGCGCCGAAAATGAACGGGGCTAAGTTATCCGCCGAAACTGTGGGTTACAGTTTTAACTGTTACGGTAGAGGAGCGTTCCGTTATAGGGTGAAGTTAAGATGTGAATTTTAATGGACGAAACGGAAGTGAGAATGTCGGCTTGAGTAACGAAAACATTGGTGAGAATCCAATGCCCCGAAAACCTAAGGGTTCCTTCACAAGGTTCGTCCATGGAGGGTTAGTCAGGACCTAAGGCGAGATCGAAAGGTGTAGTCGATGGAAAACAGGTTAATATTCCTGTACTTGATTTAATTTGGTAAAGAGGGACGGAGAAGGCGGTAACTAGCTAGATATTGGTATTCTAGTAGAAGTATTGAATTCTTAGAAGAATGAAAAAAAACTTTCTTTAGAAAACATACGATCTAACTGATATTCTATACTATAGGATAACGGTTTAGTTTTAGTCATACTTCCAAGAAAAGCTTTTATTATCGTTAAATTAAATCAACCTGTACCCTAAACTGACACAAGTAGGTAGGTAGAGAATACTAAGGGGCGCGAGATAACTCTCTCTAAGGAACTCGGCAAAATGGCCCCGTAACTTCGGGAGAAGGGGTGCCTACATATGTAGGCCGCAGTGACCAGGCCCAGGCGACTGTTTATCAAAAACACAGGTCTCCGCAAAGTCGTAAGACAATGTATGGGGGCTGACGTCTGCCCAGTGCCGGAAGGTAAAAGAAGTTGGTTATTCTTCGGAAAAAGCTGACGACTGAAGCCCCGGTGAACGGCGGCTGTAACTCTGACAGTCCTAAGGTAGCGAAATTCCTTGTCGAGTAAGTTTCGACCCGCACGAAAGACGTAACGATCTGGGCACTGTCTCGGAGAGAGACTCGGTGAAATAGAAATGTCTGTGAAGATGCGGACTACTTATACCAGGACAGAAAGACCCTATGAAGCTTGACTGTAATTTGGAATTGGGTTCGGGCTTTTTTTGCGCAGTCTAGGTGGGAGGCGTTGATATTAAGTTTTCGGGCTTAATGGAGCCATCAGTGAGAGACCACTCTAAAAGAGCTAGAATTCTAATAGGATTCCTTGAATCAGGATCCTTGACAGTTTCAGATGGACAGTTTGACTGGGGCGGTGACCTCCCAAAAGGTAACGGAGGTGTGCAAAGGTTCCCTCAAGCTGGACGGAAATCAGCTGTAGAGTGCAAAGGTATAAGGGAGCTTGACTGCAAGACCAACAAGTCGAGCAGAGGCGAAAGCCGGCCTTAGTGATCCGACGGTTCCGAGTGGAAGGGCCGTCGCTCAACGGATAAAAGTTACTCTAGGGATAACAGGCTGATCTCCCCCAAGAGTTCACATCGACGGGGAGGTTTGGCACCTCGATGTCGTTTCATCGCAACCTGGGGCTGGAGTAGGTCCCAAGGGTTGGGCTGTTCGCCCATAAAAGCGGTACGTGAGATGGGTTCAGAACGTCGCGAGACAGTTCGGTCCATATCCGGTATAAGCGTAAGAGCATTGAGAGGATCTCAACATTGTACGAGAGGACCCGAAGGGACGTACCGATGGTGTACCAGTTCTTATGCCAATAGGAAACGCTGGGTAGCTATGTACGGAGTGGATAATCGCTGAAAGCATTTAAGTGAGAAGCCCACCTCAAGATGAATGCTCTCTATTAGATCGCGGCAAGACAAGCCGATAGATTGGCATCAAGTGTAAGATTAGTAATAATTTCAGCTGAGATGTACAAAGGATCGATTGATTTTGACCTTATATAATAAAATTAAAATATAATAAAATTTTTGGTGTCTTAGCTAATTCGGAACAACACTATACCATCTCGAACTAGATTGTTAAACGAATTAGGGGTGACGATAGTAAGGGGGTAGCCCTTTGTGAAAATAACCTGATGCCAATTTATAAAATAAAAAATATTAAAAAGTTATTAATAAAATGATTATAACAAAAACTTATTTATAACCCTTTAATAATATAGTCTTTGTTATAAGCCTTAATGTTATAAGCCTTAAATTTTATTCTATCAAGTTATTTAACTTTTTATTCCTTAAAACTATTATAAATAAAGCCCAATTAAAAAAATAAAACTTTTAGTTTTAAAATCTTTTTAATTTTTATATAGTATTAGTAGAAAACTCGCCGGTCTAATACTTGAATTTAAAATATTTTATGGTGTTTTTATTTGGTCCCTTAATTAAAAAATAAAAAACATATAATAAAAATAAAAATTAAGAGTTAAATACTACAAAAATACATTTTTAAAATGTACTTTATTTTATTTTATATTAGAGTTTTATTTTAATTTTATTTTTATAAATATTTATGAAATAACAATTTTTTACTAGTATTATAAAATATTTGTTTTAGGAGTAATATAATGACAATTAGTCCACCAGAACGCGAAGCAAAAAAAGTTAAAATTGTTGTTGATCGTGATCCAGTTGAAACTAGTTTTGAAAAATGGGCAAAGCCTGGGCATTTCTCTCGTAGTTTAGCAAAAGGACCAACAACAACAACTTGGATTTGGAACTTACATGCAGATGTTCATGATTTTGATGCTCATACATCAGATTTAGAAGATATTTCACGTAAAATTTTTAGTGCACACTTTGGTCAATTAGGTGTAATTTTCATCTGGTTATCAGGTATGTATTTTCACGGAGCTCGTTTTTCAAATTATGAAGCGTGGTTAAGTGATCCTACACATATTAAACCAAGTGCACAAGTTGTTTGGCCAATTGTTGGTCAAGAAATTTTAAATGGAGATGTAGGGGGTGGTTTCCAAGGTGTTCAGATAACGTCTGGTTTTTTCCAATTATGGAGAGCTAGTGGAATTACAACTGAATTACAATTATATTCTACAGCAATTGGTGGTTTAGTAATGGCAGCAGCAATGTTTTTTGCTGGTTGGTTCCATTATCACAAAAGTGCACCAAAATTAGAATGGTTTCAAAATGTTGAATCTATGTTGAATCACCATTTAGCCGGCTTACTTGGTTTAGGTAGTTTAGCTTGGGCAGGACACCAAATTCATGTTTCTTTACCAGTTAACAAACTATTAGATGCAGGTGTTGATCCGCAAGAAATTCCATTACCGCATGAATTATTATTAAATCCAAGTCTAATGGCTCAGTTATATCCGAGTTTTAAACAAGGTTTAACACCTTTCTTTACTTTAAACTGGTCTGAATATAGTGACTTTTTAACATTTCAAGGTGGTTTAAATCCCGTAACAGGAGGTTTATGGTTAACTGATACAGCACATCATCATTTAGCAATTGCTGTTTTATTTATTGTAGCAGGTCACATGTATCGTACTAATTGGGGTATTGGACACAGCATGAAAGAAATTTTAGAAGCACATAAAGGTCCTTTTACTGGTGAAGGACATAGTGGTTTATATGAAATTTTAACAACTTCATGGCATGCTCAATTAGCAATTAACTTAGCTTTATTTGGGTCATTATCTATTATTGTGGCTCATCATATGTATGCTATGCCACCTTATCCATATTTAGCTACTGATTATGCTACACAATTATCTTTATTTACACATCATAATTGGATCGGTGGTTTTTGTGTAGTTGGGGCTGGAGCTCATGCTGCTATCTTTATGGTTCGTGACTACAATCCAACAAATAATTATAATAATTTATTAGATCGTATGATTCGTCATCGAGATGCTATTATTTCTCATTTAAATTGGGTTTGTATTTTTTTAGGCTTCCATAGTTTTGGTCTTTATATTCATAATGATACATTAAGCGCATTAGGTCGTCCTGCAGACATGTTTTCAGATACAGCTATTCAATTACAACCAATTTTTGCTCAATGGATTCAAAAAACTCATTTCTTAGCACCAAACTCTACTGCTCCTAATGCTTTAGCAGGTACAAGTCCGTCTTGGGGTGGGGATGTTGTAGCTGTTGGTGGTAAAGTTGCAATGATGCCAATTTCATTAGGTACATCAGATTTCTTAGTTCATCATATACACGCGTTTACAATTCACGTAACAGTATTAATTTTATTAAAAGGTGTATTATTTGCGCGTAGTTCTCGTTTAATTCCTGACAAATCAAATTTAGGTTTCCGTTTCCCTTGTGATGGTCCAGGTCGTGGTGGAACATGTCAAGTTTCGGCATGGGATCATGTGTTCTTAGGTTTATTCTGGATGTATAATTCATTATCAATTGTAATTTTCCATTTTAGTTGGAAAATGCAATCTGATGTTTGGGGTACAGTTAATGCTTCTGGAATTTCTCATATTACAGGAGGTAATTTTGCTCAAAGTGCTAATACTATTAATGGTTGGTTACGTGATTTTTTATGGGCACAATCAGCTCAAGTTATTCAATCATATGGTTCAGCATTGTCGGCATACGGTTTAATTTTCTTAGGTGCTCACTTTGTATGGGCATTTAGTCTTATGTTCTTATTTAGTGGACGTGGCTATTGGCAAGAATTAATTGAATCAATTTTATGGGCTCATAATAAATTAAAAGTAGCTCCAGCTATTCAACCTCGTGCTTTAAGTATTACTCAAGGTCGAGCTGTTGGTGTTGCACATTATTTATTAGGAGGAATTGCTACAACATGGTCATTCTTCTTAGCTCGTATTATTGCTGTAGGTTAATACTAAATTTAAGTGTTTATAAATATATATTATTATAAATGCTTAAAATTTTATAGATTAATAAAAAATTTTACTAATTTTTTATTAATCTATAAATAACTATTTATCATTAATCTAAATTTATAATATAAATAAGTATAAAAAACTTTTTAAAAAATTTAATATTTACAATACAATTTAATATTTACAATATAAAATATTTATTATATAATAAAAAAAATTGTTAATCCGTAATTTTATTTATTTACTTTATTTTTTATTAATTATGTCTCATTCTGTAAAAATATATAAAACATGTATTGGTTGTACTCAATGTGTACGTGCTTGTCCTACTGATGTATTAGAAATGACACCTTGGGACGGCTGTAAAGCAGCTCAAATTGCTTCTTCTCCTCGTACTGAAGATTGTGTTGGTTGTAAACGTTGTGAAACTGCTTGCCCTACTGATTTTTTGAGTGTACGAGTATACTTAGGTGCAGAAACAACTCGTAGTATGGGATTAGCTTATTAAAAATGATTTATTTTCTCTGTTTGTTACAAACAGAGAAAATAAATAATTTTATTAAAAAATTAAAAATGTTTTATAATACAAAATTTTTAAAACTATTAAATTCTTTTTATTTTAATATTTTAAATAAATTTAAATTAATCGAAAAATATTTTGTTATTTATATATTTTTACTATTATTAGGTTTTATTTGTGGTAATTTATTTGGTACTTTTTTAATTTTTTTTAGATTTTATACTAATTGGGATGGTCTAATTATTATAATAACAATTTTACTTATTGAATTTATAAATTTTATAACATATAGAAAATTATTTAAGTATCGTAAATTAAATAAATTTTTTTTTAAAATATATAAAAATAAAAATTTTTTTTTATTATTTAAAAATTTAAAATTTTTGAATTTTTATAAAATGGGTTTATTACTAGGTTTTTTTATAGACGCTTTTAAAGTAGGTAGTTAATTTTATTATTAGTAATTATTAATGTTTAATTAATAAATTATATAATACATAAAATTTTTAGTCAAAATATAATTAAGAATTTATTGAATGTTTAATATTGATTTAGAAACTAGTCTTATAAATATAAATTTTATCATTTTATTTGTAGCAATGATTTTATATTGGTTAAAATCATCTTTTTTTTTAAAGTATTTTAGTAATTTACCTGATATACTTATTATAATTAGTAATATATTACAATTTTCATTTCTTTGTATTCGTTGGGCCAATACGAATCATTTCCCTTTAAGTAATTTATATGAATCAATTTTATTTTTATCCTATTGTTTAACTAGTATATTAATAATTTTTAATTTTAATATTAATATTGAAAAAAAAAATTATTTTAAAAATTTTTATAATAATTTAGTATCATTATTTTTAAAAAATAATAATAAAATAAATAAAACAGTATCTTCAAATAATTCATTTTTAAACTCTATTTTTGGTTCAATTTTAACACCGTTAATTTTATTATTAAATACTTTTGCTAATTTTAGTTTACCTATTGAATTAAAAACAGCAAATGCTTTAGTACCTGCACTTAAATCTAATTGGTTATTAATGCATGTAACAGTTATGATATTAAGCTATGCTGCATTATTATGTGGTTGTTTATTTTCAATAGCTTATTTAATTTTAACTTTTGTAAGTAATTTTTTATATAATAAAAATAAAAAGCTTTTATTATTAGATAATAAATTAGATTCTGAAAATTATTTATATGAAAATTCTAGTTCAATTAAAAAAGGTGATTTAATTTTTAACTCTTCTTTTTTTGATATAAATAAAACTAAAGAAACAGAATTTGAAAATACAAATTTTTTTAACAGAAAAGATTTTATATTAGATAATTTAGTTTCTTTAATGTTAACCTTAGATAATTTAAGTTATAGAATTTTAGGTTTAGGTTTTCCTCTATTGACAATGGGTTTATTATCTGGAGCGGTTTGGGCTAATCAGACATGGGGTTCTTATTGGAGTTGGGATCCTAAAGAAACTTGGGCTTTAATTACTTGGTTTATATTTGCAATTTATTTCCATACCCGTTTATCAAGAGGATGGAATGGTTTTAAATCGTCTTTATTAGCTAGTTTTGGTTTTATAATTATTTGGATTTGCTATTTAGGTGTTAATTTAATGGGTAAAGGTTTACATAGTTATGGTTTTTTATCTTAATTATGGGCTAGGAGGGATTTGAACCCCCGACACCACGGTTCGTAGCCGTGTGCTCTAGTCCACTGAGCTACAAGCCCTATTTATTATATTAAATTATAATATAATTATATTTGTTATAATTTAATTTTACAAGCTCTATTTATTCGAAGGAAATTAAATATGTTTTTTATTAATGCATTAAAAGATTATGTTGATCATATTAATGATATATTATTTATTTTAAATGAAAATTTTAATGCTTTTATTTTTTTTAAATCTATTTTTTTATATATTGGTAATTCTTTAAGTATACTTTTTATTTATTTATTATCCTTTAAGTGGTTAACTGATTTTATAGAATTACCGGCAAATTTTAAACATAATTACATAGCAATCTTAGAAGGTAAAAATTTATTTGAAACAGCGCTTGAAATTGAACTTGATAAAAGTTTTTTTTCATTTTTTGAAAATTCATCATTAAATTCTAAAAATTTTTTTACCGGTTTTTTGAATAGTTTTTTTTTAGTTCTTCCTTTTTCAATACCGCAATTATTAACAATTAGAGCTCTTATTATTAATGGATTACCTGCCGGTATTTTTGCTGCTTTTGGAACAATATGTGGCCAATTAATATTTTTTAGTTCTATTTTATTTGGTTTTGAATTTTTAATTTTACCGTTTTTAACTTTTGAGCCTTTTAATCTTTTATTAGGTTTATTTTTATTGGTGAACTTACTTTATAATATGATCCATAATCCAAATATGAAAATTATAAATTTTTATCAAAAAGATATCTTATTAAAACTATTTGGTTTAAATTTTATTTTATCTTGGACTGAACAAACATCAATTTATAACTATTTTGGTAATTTAACTGTTAATGGTTATTCTAACTTATTACAAACTAATGAAAATATGAAAGGTTTTTTTTTAAACAACTTTTCTTATTTAATTGGTATTTTAGTAGGTAGTTTAGTTTTTACAGCCTTATTTGGTTTTTTAATAATAAATATTTATAATTTTATTTCTAATACTATATGTTCTAAAATTCCGTTTATTATTGTAAATGAACGTTTTCATTATATTAGTTTATTTATAACAACAATTTTATGTTTTAATAATATCCCTTATTATGGCTTTGATTATTTAATTTATGGTCCATTAGGTTTTGTTTCCGAAGATAGGTTTTTGGAAAATACTCTTCCTAAACCTGTTTATAGTTCTTTTAAAACAAATAAAGATAAGATGTCTGTTATAAATATAGCTACAAATCCATTAAATTTTGATAAATCGGATTTAATAAAAAAAGATATAACAAATAATTTAAAATATGAACAATATAGTTTAGAATCTGAAAGCTTATGGAAAAATCGATTTAATTTAAGAACAGATCAAAGAAGCAGTACTCGGAAACAGATAAATAGTACTAAAAAAAATAATTTTAAACAAATTCAATTTGAAGTTTCTAATTATGAAACACCTAACTTAGAATTATATAGTACAAAACTTCAAAAAAAAGAAAGTTCAATTGAAGAAATTTTTACTCAATTATTTAGAAACGATATTTATTTAGGTTATCAAGATGCCAATTCAAAAAATCAAATAAAACAAGTTCAAGTTCATCGTGAATTTAGAGAAAAATATTATAGTAATCCTGTATATAAAGCTTTAATGCATTTAGATATGCACCCTTTTTTATGGGGACAACCTAATTCTTATAATTTAACAGTAAATGATGAAATAGATTTATTTAAACGTCGACTTATTTTACAAAATTATTTAAATACTATTCAAGATTATAAAAAATTAGTTATTAATAATAAAGAATCATATGCTGAAAAAGTTTATAATCAACAATTTAAAGGTTCTTTAAGTTTAATAAGACATTTTAATGCCGTTAATTTAAATTTTGATATTAATAAAAATGATTCTTTAAATTCAGACTTTAATTCTAAAAAAGTTTTAAAATTTGATCAACCACAATATAATAATTTTTCAAATGAAAATAAAGTATTTTTACATGAAGAATTGAATAAAACTAATTTAGATCCATCAAAATATATGGTATTAAATAATACTTCTCCGCTATATATTGGGTGGGATTCTTCGTTACGCAAATTTCTTATTAAAGCTAGTTCTGTACCAGAAGATTTACAACCAGGTGATTTTAGTTATGATTTTAAAGATAATAAAAATATAACATCTAAAAATTTACCTTTTTATTTTACTTTTCAATCATGGTCTCCTGCGATTGAAAATATTAAAAATCAATCAAATTTAATTCTTAAATTACCATCATTAGAACTTTCATCTGAACAATTAGATAATTTTAAACAAATATTACAATTTGATACAAATAAAAATAATGAATCTCGTAATTTAAAAACAAGTACAAAAAAAGTAATTAGTTCAAAAACAGGTGATTATTTATTAAACCGTTTGCCAAATTATAATTGGTATTGGGCAAAATCAAAACTAGATTCAAAATCAAAAAAATATTTAGAGTTGGGTGAAACTTTACCAACAAGATTAGATGGTATTGCATGGCCCGGTATAAATGATAAATTATTAATAAATAAATTAGTAAATAAATTATAATTAATACTAATTTAAAATATACAAAAAGTTTTTATTGTATAATTAATACTAATTTAAAATATATAAAAAGTTTTTATTGTATAATTTTAATATACATATATAATATATATATATATATATTATATATGCGAACATAGTTTAGAGGTAAAATATCGCCTTGCCAAGGCGAGGTCGGGGGTTCGATTCCCCCTGTTCGCAATATTTAAAATAATTCAAATTGACATAATTTATATATTTATTTATAATAATATATAACAAACAAATAATTTGTTTGGGAAAATTTTTTAACTTTTTAAAAATAAATATAAATAAATATGACTGCAATTTTAGAACGCCGCGAAGCTTCATCTTTATGGGCTCGCTTCTGTGAATGGGTAACTTCAACTGAAAACCGTTTATACGTAGGTTGGTTTGGTGTTATCATGATCCCAACATTATTAACAGCTGTTTCAGTATTCATCATCGCATTTGTTGCTGCTCCACCTGTAGATATCGATGGTATCCGTGAGCCAGTTTCAGGTTCATTATTATACGGAAACAACATCATTTCTGGTGCTGTAGTTCCAACTTCAAACGCTATTGGTTTACACTTCTACCCAATCTGGGAAGCTGCTTCTGTAGATGAGTGGTTATACAACGGTGGTCCTTACCAATTAATCGTTTGTCACTTCTTCTTAGGTGTATGTTCTTACATGGGTCGTGAGTGGGAATTATCTTTCCGTTTAGGTATGCGTCCATGGATCGCAGTAGCTTACTCAGCTCCTGTAGCTGCAGCATCTGCTGTATTCTTAGTTTACCCAATTGGTCAAGGTTCATTCTCTGACGGTATGCCTTTAGGTATCTCTGGTACTTTCAACTTCATGATCGTATTCCAAGCTGAACACAACATCTTAATGCACCCATTCCACATGTTAGGTGTAGCTGGTGTATTCGGTGGATCTTTATTCTCAGCAATGCACGGTTCATTAGTAACTTCATCTTTAATTCGTGAAACTACTGAAAACGAATCTGCTAACGAAGGTTACAAATTCGGACAAGAAGAAGAAACTTACAACATCGTTGCTGCTCACGGTTACTTTGGTCGTTTAATCTTCCAATATGCATCATTCAACAACTCACGTTCATTACACTTCTTCTTAGCTGCTTGGCCAGTTGTAGGTATTTGGTTCACTGCTTTAGGTATTTCGACAATGGCATTCAACTTAAACGGTTTCAACTTCAACCAATCAATCGTTGATTCTCAAGGTCGTGTATTAAACTCTTGGGCTGATATCATCAACCGTGCTAACTTAGGTATGGAAGTAATGCACGAGCGTAACGCTCACAACTTCCCATTAGATTTAGCATCAGTTGAAGCTCCTTCAATCAATGGTTAATCTTTTTGTTATTAATTAATTATCACTTTTTAAAAGTGATAATTAATTATTAACGTATACTATATTAATATAAATATGCATATCAATATTATTATCAATATTGATATATAATTATTAGAACATGAAAATACATTTTTCAATAATAAACTATATATATAATAAAACAATAAAAAAAATAATTATAAATAAAAAAATCAATAAAAAAATATATTTATTACTTCCTTTAGTAAAAACTTTTTACTATATAGTATAAATATTATTTTTAGATTATTATACTTAGAAGTAAGCTAAAATATGCCTAATAACAATAATAATAATAATGTTCCTCCTATTTTTAGTTATATTTTATTACTTGGAGAATTTTTATCTCGCATGATGGCCGAGAATGAACAAAAAAGAAAAGACGAAGCAAAAGAGTTTCGATATACGGCCGATCAAAAACAATTTGAATCAAATTTAAATAAAACAAAAAGAACTACTACTATTACCCAAGGAACTATTGCTATCGTTGGAATAGGCGCTATATTGGGGATTATTCTGGGGGGTAATAAACAAAGACAAAACTTGGAAGCTAGATTACAGACGCTAACTAAAAACGATCAAGATATTAGAAATGCCTTAAGCGCGGCTCAAGCAGCTCGGCAAGAATTAGAAAACAGTTTAAAGAATCTACAAGATTCTAAACAAGAGCAAGCAACCAGCCAAACACTCAGTCCAGAGTCACGGTTACAGTCAAGTTCAAACGTAAATATAGATTCTGGTATGAGCTCTAGTATGTTTTCTTTACTTAATATGGCAAAAAATGATAGTCGTATTGATACTGTTGAAACACTACTAAATCAAAGGATGTCAGACTCCGATACGAGAATCCGCGATTTAAATAAACAATTGACAAAAAATTCAAGCAAAATATCTCGTATAATGGAGCATTTAGGTATGGCTTCTAATAGCAATTCTAATAACAATTCTAGTAGCGATTCTACTAACAATTATACTAACAATAGGTCAAGAGTAACTTGTAGACCGAATAATGTTAGTTCTAGTAATCAAAGACATGATCGTGAAGACGAAGATCGTCAAGATAGCGATAATCGGGGTAGTTCAAGTACTGGGAGAGAACAAGCTGGACCTTCAACTGCTAATAATATTACAGTTGGATCCGTTTTTATTCCAGAAACAACTTATATAGGATATAATATTAATATATTATTCAAAGAACCCGTTTCATTATCGGTAACAAAGCTTCCTTTATTATCAGTCGTAAAATCTATTTCACCAAAACCCACTGTTTTAGAACAACAATACACTGTATTAAAGGATCCTAACTGTATTAGCGCTTATAATAATTCAATTAAAGGTTATAACGATAATATTGAACCATATAATTATAATAGTTTAATTAGGGTTTATAGACCAGAAGATACAGTTTTAAAAATTAAACGTAATAATTATGATACAGTTAACAATCATGATGAATTTCGTGTTTATAAGGTTGATCAAAACAGTAATTCTGAAAATTGTGAAGTCATAGCTAAAGAAGCTGCCCTATTAAATAAAAATTATATTGGGAATTACAATAAATATTTGAACGAATGGTTAGAAGATAACGTTTCAAAATTAGAAAATATTAATGAATTTAATCATTCTAGTTTAAAAACGAACGATATTAGTAGTAATTATAGTTTTGTAAAAGCAAACTTACATATTAAAGCAACTCAACTAAATGAGGTTAAGGTTATTAAAAATCCTTATGGGTTTAAATATAATTTTAAATCTGAACACCCAGCCTTAGAAGTAACGGGTTTAGAACAAGAAGTTGTTTTTGTAACATTAGCTCCTACAATACAATTAGTTGAATTTTGTGTTTTAAACACAAATAATGCTTTTTATGTAGGTTTATTCGTTCCAGCCTTAGGGTGTTTTTATATTTTTCAATACGTGGCTGTCTTTAGTATAAATTTGGTGGTATTATCGTTAATTACTGGTTCTATTAAAGAATTAGCAAATTATATGTCAATTTTTATTTTTAATAAAAATATAAAAAATGAACTTAATATTATTACACATCAATTCTTTAATCTATTATTATTAGGTTTTATTGGTTTTTCTATTATTTCATTCAATTTTCCCTTATTTATTAAAACATCGTCCATATGTTTTACAAAAAATTTAATAAGCGGCAATATTAAATTGAATAAATATTACGCTACTAAACATATGGATAATTTTTATTAAAATAATTATCCATATGTTTAGTATTTACTTTTTATTTGAACGTTATTAATATAATAATAATATATTATTAATATTATTAAAATAGCTTGTTTAGTATATATCATATATCGAAGAAAAATAAAAAATGGATCAACTAAATAGACGAAAGACAGTTACTATACAAAAATGTACGTGCGATTCGTTCTTGGCGAATAAATAAACCAAGGGAAAATATGGAACTCCATATGGACTAACTGTTAAATGGATGATGGTGAAAGTCCATCACTTCAGGGTCGAAGTTACTCCTTACCTGGCCACACCGAGTAACCCAGGACATCCCTACTAGGGAGAAGTTACAGAGTGAAGCTGGCAGCAGGCCGCAATCAGACATCCCGTCGCGGGGTGACACTGGTGGTAATAGGGAGAGACTATGGTAAAACATTTCCTAGAAAAACGTTCAAAAGTACGACTGGGCGCGACAATAATACACCCAGATCGAACGAGTTTATTCTTGCATTGCGAGTACATGGTAAATGCGGACCTAAGAAGCTCGTGGGCGGATTGGAAATACCTAAGGTCTCATAACAATCTATTAAACGGAACGAATAAAAACGATTATGAAGTTCTGAGTATACACTATGATTTCACTCAGATAGGCTAGACTGGCAGCGGAAACCTTCAAATCGGGTAGGACGCCCCGTAATTGGGGCGAGGCTTAAGAATTCTTAATTAAGTTATATCAATATCTTTGACGATTCTAAATTTACATAGCGAATTCGTGGTAAATATTATTGAAATATCTATAATTTAATCGAAATTATAAGGTAATAACAAAATGAGAAGAAAGCTCATAAATATGTTTACATAGAAACCACTATTTATGTTCAACGGAAATTAAATTCCAATCTAAGTCGGGAGCCGTATGAGGCGAAAGTCTCACGTACGGATCTAATGGAGAGGTGCACCTATGTGATTAGGACATCGACTCCACCACGAGGAGAATTATTTACTAAAAAAAATAATTGTAAATTAAATAATTTACAAAACCTCTTTTTTAATAATAGTTTACATAAGAAAGAATATTACGAGACTTTTATAGAAAATAAAAACGAGTTAGAGAAAAGAAAATTTTTATCTCTATTATTATTAGTTTCAACTAATTTGAGTTTAAATGAATTAATAAATCTTAAAGTGGAAGATTTTCTACAAATGATTAATGAGATAGAAAAGAAAGAAAAAGAACTGAAAGACAAAGAACTAAAACATTACACTATAGATGACGACTTTACTAAAGATGAGCTTTATATAAAGGTAAACTCCGAAAATGTTAATTTAAAAGTAAATATAGCATTTAATGATTTTTTTAAAAAAGAACTTTATTCGAACTTTGTATCGAAAGGAAAAACTCAGCCCGTGTTATCTTCAATGGTTGATAATAGTAAACCACTTGTAGCTACTAATTTACAAAAAGACCTTAACGAAGAGATAGTTGAGTTAATATAAATATAAATATAGATAAGTTAATAATAATAATAATAATATATTATTATTAACTTATCTATATTTATACTTATATATATATATCTATATCTATATCTATATATATATATTATTTTTAAAATATAGTATAGAGTAAGGTAAATTTTGTACGTAGATATCTAGTACACACGTTTATTGCTCAATTTATAATTTAATAATAAATATTAAAAAATAATTAAAAAAATGAAATTATTAATATTAGAACACGACAACATTTTTTTTAATAGTGAATACTACGTATATTCAAAATTATAGAAAAACGAATATTAAACAAAAAAATAATTTATTAACTTTTATATTATATTTTACAAATATAATTTTTGTTTTATTTTTTTTTAAAAATAATTACAATTTTTGTAATACAAATCAAAATATTTATATAAAAGCTAATTTTTGTTCTATGTCCTATCCCGGTATAGGAAGAATTAATGAAAATATTGATAATAATACAAATATTAATAATAATAATCTGTTTTGTACAAACCCGGGACAGAGGTTGTATAATAACTCTCTACTCGAAGATATTAATACTATTAATATTCCATTTATTGAAAAATTAAATAACGGTATTAATTATAAAAAATTTAAATTATTAGAATTATATAAAGAATACTTACCGTTCCTTGCACCTAGCATTAAAAGTCGATTAAATCAACTTTATGAAAAAACATATAATCCACCATTGCCATTAATGTTGGAATCACCTATTAAACCCTTTTCTTTTTCTTATGCCACTTATAAAAATATTATTAAACATAAATATCAAATTGGCTTAGACTCTAAAATAGGTTTTGGTGGTATTGATTTATTAATAAATAACCAATATACCCCTTCTAATTTAGTAAAATTTAAAATGGGTTTATTTGGTAAAAAAATTTTTTATAAAAATAAATTTTCGTTCATTTCAAATAACGTAAAATTTTTTTAACACCTGAACTGAATATTGGTAATAAAAATATTTGTTTAAAAACTAGATATTTTACTGCCTTTAAAAAGGATTCTAATTATTTAGAGTCTAGTTTAAAATATCAAAAAAATATTGGTACAAATTATTTCTCATTTAAATGTATTTATAATTGTAGGTTTATTAAAAATAAAGATTTTTATTTGTTACCGGAAAAATTAATAAATATATTATTTTATAGAAATAATATAGGTATATCAAAATACGGTTTTTTATTAGACCGTTGTAAACCTGTTCAACATTTATATTTAAAAAGTAATCCATGTATTAACAATATTACAGTAGAATGTTCTACTCGATTAACGCCTTCTTTAAAAGGTAAATTATTATATTGTCTCAATTCTAATCAATTATGGATTAAACTTAAATTAATATAATAATAAAAAAATTAATAATAAATCTCAATTTAATAAAAAATTAAAAACACATATAGTAAAAGGTTTTTCTGATAAAAATAATCATTTTAAGAATTATTATATATTAAACTAAATTGTTTCAAACTAATAACTATAAATAGTAGTATTGAAAGTATTGTATAAAAACTTAATGTAATTATAAAAAAATAGTTTAATTTTATTTTTTATTACTTATAAATAGAAATAAATTTATATTAATTAAGAATATTTGACATTTAATATAAATATTATTATAATATAATTTAAATAAAATAATATTTATTATAAAAGAAAGAAAGTAAAAAATTTATTTATATATATAATAATTTATGGGATTACCATGGTATCGTGTTCATACAGTTGTTTTAAATGATCCAGGTCGTTTAATCGCTGTTCACTTAATGCATACTGCTCTTGTTGCTGGTTGGGCTGGCTCAATGGCCTTTTATGAATTAGCTGTTTTTGATCCTTCAGATCCAGTTTTAAACCCAATGTGGCGACAAGGTATGTTTGTATTACCTTTTATGACTCGTTTAGGTGTTACTCAATCTTGGGGTGGCTGGACAATTACTGGTGAAAGTGCAAGTAACCCAGGTATTTGGAGTTATGAAGGTGTTGCTGCCTCGCATATTGTTTTATCTGGTCTACTATTTTTTGCCGCTATATGGCATTGGGTTATGTGGGATTTAGAATTATTCCGTGACCCGCGTTCTGGAAAACCTGCATTAGATCTTCCAAAAATTTTTGGAATCCATTTATTTTTATCTGGTGTTTTATGTTTTGGTTTTGGAGCATTCCATGTTACAGGATTATTCGGTTACTTTTGGCTGCTTCAATGAGAAATCTTTGAATGAAAATCTACTTAAACGGGGAACCTCTAAGTATATAAATTTTTATATATATGACAATCCCGTACCAACTTTTTGTACACTAATTTATATTTTAAGTTTAAAATGGAAAAATTGTAAACAGGTACAAAAAAATAGGTCTAACGACTATCCTGATAGGGAGTAGGATTAAAATCGCTAATCCGAAAATGTAGATACCTTAATTTATTTTTATAAAAAAGATAAAAAGGTAAAGATATAGTCTGATCTTTACGGAAACGTAAAGTTGAGTAAATAACCAAAAAGGTTAAAAACTCAAGATAAGTGTCGCGAACTTATTTAACACAAATGCCTGGTATTTGGGTTTCAGACCCTTATGGCTTAACAGGAAGTGTTCAACCAGTAGCTCCATCATGGGGTCCAGATGGTTTTGATCCTTATAACCCAGGAGGTGTCGCGTCTTAATACTATGGGGCGCTAGTTTCAGCAATGAAACTTAAGAAAACTTTGCTATATGCTGGGACCTTTCGTTGAAATTTTTAGCTATAATGAATAAAAAATATTATTATAGTTTTTATTATCATATAGTGGAAAAATGGAGGAACAATCAGCAGGAAACGCAGATAATATATTATATAAAAAATATGGAAAAAAATTATAATTGCGGATCCTCAGAGACTATACGCAAAGCACTTAATTTTAATTTTAATGATTTTTATAAATACGGGCATGCGCATCATGTACCCCGTATTGAAGAATCTTTTTTAGAGTGGTTTATAGGATTTTTTGAAGGAGATGGTTCTTTAGGTTTTTCAAAAAAACGTTGTTATAATAGATCACGTAATGGAAAAAATTATATAGAACCAGTTTGTGAAAGATTATTTTTTACAATTTGCCAAAAAGAAAGACAGATTATTGAAAAAATTTCATATACTTTTGGTTTTGGATCAGTTTCTTCTTTTAAAAAAAATGAAATTATTTATTGGCGTTGGTCATTAGATTCTAAAGAATCTATTGAACGTATATCTTATCTTTTATCAGGTAATTTAATATTAACTAAAAGACAAGAACAATTTTTAAAGTGGGTTGAAATGGGTGAAAAAAAAAATATGTTTAAATTTCCATTTAATAAAAATAAACCTTGGACTTCAAACATTAGTTTAAAGAATGGTTGGATTTCTGGTTTTATTGATGCCGAAGGGTGCTTTTATGCTAATTTTTCAATACCGTCTACGTTAAAACACAAAATTAAAAAATTGCCGATAATGAAAAAAAACTGGTCTAAACAAGATTATGAAATGTTTTTGGAAATCTCGAAATATAAGTTTAAACTTAAACAAAAAATAACGTTAACTCAAGTTTCAACATATGAAAATTTAGAATTATTTAAAAAAATTTTAATTTTATTTGAAGGTAAAACTTTATATATTTTTAACAATAATAAAATGTCTAAGGTAACCTATAATAGCTATGTTCGTATTGAGTTTAATAGTTTATCTTCTCATAAATTAATTATTAATTATTTAACTAATTATCCATTACAAACAATTAAAAACGTTTCTTTTAAACGTTGGCAAAGGGTTTACTTGCGTCGTAAAGAAGGTATTCATTTATCTCCTAAGGGAACAAGACGACTTTATAGATTAGTAAACGCTATTAATAACCACTCAAAAAAACTCTACGATAAAAAATATATTTATTAATTAAATTAAAATATAAGTTGAAGATATAGTCCAATTTTTATAAAAAATATTTTTTATAAAACTTGCATCACATTTCCGCTGGAATTTTAGGTATTTTAGCCGGATTATTCCATTTATGTGTTAGACCACCTCAACGTTTATATAACGGATTACGTATGGGTAATATTGAAACAGTATTATCAAGTTCGATTGCAGCTGTTTTTTGGGCAGCTTTTGTTGTTGCAGGTACAATGTGGTTATAACGTAGCTACTTTTACATGTGAGTGTATTAAAAAATCTTGCTTAAACGGAAAAAATCTTAGTTTTTTTTAAAAAAGATAATTCCGTACTAAATTTATTAAATAATCTATTAAAGATTAAATAATAATAAATGTCTAACGACTATCCTTTCCGAAATACGGGGGAGTAGGAAACAAGGCTTTATTTAATAAATAATTTAAATAAAAATGGTTTTCGAAACAGTAAGTATCTCTAGTAAAGAGATAAAGATATAGTCTGATCTTATAGGAAACTATAAGCTGTGGGCTGCTATAAAGCGGTTCCCGGAAAAGAGCCGCCGATTCTTTTCGAACATTAATGATGGTTCAGCAACAACTCCAATTGAATTATATGGTCCAACTCGTTACCAATGGGATTTAGGATTCTTCCAACAAGAAATTGATAAACGAGTACAAAATAGTCTTTCTGAAGGTAAATCATTATCACAAGCATGGGCTCAAATTCCTGAAAAACTAGCTTTTTATGATTATATTGGTAATAATCCAGCAAAAGGTGGTTTATTCCGTACAGGAGCAATGAACAGTGGGGATGGTATTGCAGTAGGCTGGTTAAATTATTGACCCTTTAACCTGTGAAGGTTATTGAAAAATCGGATGAACTTCGGGAAATCTAAGTTTTTTAATAAAAAAATGGAAAATATTTATGAACAATTTATTAATTATTTAAAAAGTAAACAAAATCAATTAAATTATTCTAAAGAAGATAATTTAGAAAAACATCATATTATACCTATACATGATAAGGGTTTAAAAAACGGAGAAGTTGTACTATGTACTTCTAAAGAGCATACTTTAGCTCACTACTATCGTTACTTAGCTTTTAAACAAAAAGGTGATTATGTCGCATTTACAATGAGATGGAATCAAAAAATTGGATTAAAAGAAAGGTCTTTATTAGGGGTTAAAAAAAATAAAAAACTTGGAAATACTTTTTGGAACTCAGAGTGGCAATCTATACAGGGTAAAAAAGGGGGTAAAGTTTCAGGCCAAAAAAATGCTTTATTATATCGTCAGAGTTATATTATGAAAGAAACAATTAAAAATTTTACTTATTGGGAGTTTACTTTTAATAATAAAAAAAATATAAATTACTTTTTAAATAATAAAAAATTAATAGAAAATAATAATATTTTTATCTATGAATATAATTATAAATTTGTTATATTCAAAGTTAAACCTCAAATAACGTTTACTGAATTAACTAATATTTTAAATAAAACAAATTTATGTTTAATAAAAGATGTTAGTTCTTTTGCAAAAATTGCCAGAGGTCAAAGAAAAAAATATTATAATTGGAAATTATTAGCCATAGAAATAAATTGGGATTTAATGTAATTAAAAAATATGACAATCCGAAGCCAAGCTTAGGGTACACCCTAAGAAGGTTCAGAGACTACTGGAGAGGTATAGTCCTCTTAATAACCAGATTTAGCGTCCGAAATCTTATTATATAAAATAAGATTATGATATAGTCCAATCCTTAGAGAAATTTAGGGGTAATTGAGGCCACGCTGTTTTCAAAGATAAAGATGGTAACGAATTATTTGTACGACGTATGCCAACATTCTTTGAAACATTCCCAGTTGTTTTATTAGATAAAGATGGAGTTGTTCGTGCCGATGTCCCATTCCGTCGAGCTGAATCTAAATATAGTATCGAACAAGTAGGTGTTTCAGTAACATTCTATGGTGGAGAACTTGATGGTGTATCATTCACTAATCCAGCTACGGTTAAAAAATATGCTCGTCGAGCACAATTAGGTGAAATTTTTGAATTTGATCGTTCAACTTTACAATCAGATGGTGTATTCCGTAGTAGTCCACGAGGATGGTTTACATTTGGGCACTTAAGTTTTGCTTTATTATTCTTCTTTGGTCATATCTGGCACGGTGCACGTACAATTTTCCGTGACGTTTTTGCAGGTATTGATGAAGGTATTGATGATCAAATCGAGTTTGGTGCTTTCTTAAAATTAGGAGATACAACAAGTCGACGTCAATCTGTTTAATAAATTTTATTTTATATATCTAGTATATTATTAGATATATAAAATAAATTATATATATTTTTTTTATTATTTTTTCTTATGGAAGCTTTAGTTTATACTTTTTTATTAGTAGGAACATTAGGTATTATTTTCTTTTCAATTTTTTTTCGTGAACCCCCTCGTATCATTAAATAGATAAATATTTTCATCTATTTTTTATAAAATATATATATATATTTTATATTTTATTTTTTAATTACAGAAAGTAAAACTAATAATTAAATCATTTTGTTTTATGGCAGCACAAAAAGACACTGAAAATTTAGGTATGTCAACAGCATTAGGAACTTTATTACGTCCTTTAAATTCAGAATATGGTAAGGTTGCTCCTGGTTGGGGTACGACAGTATTAATGGGTATTTTTATGGCTTTATTTGCAGTATTTTTAGTAATTATCTTAGAAATTTATAACAGTTCAGTTATTTTAGATGATGTTACTATGAGTTGGCAAACTTTAGCAAAATAATAAATAATTATTTTATATTATTTTATCTTGCTTTTATTAAATAGTAAGATAAAATAATATAAAATAATAAATAATCATTTTGTTTATAGCATCTGTGGCTGAGTGGTCGAAAGCAGCGGGCTCATAATCCGCCTCCCAAAAGGACGTCGTGGGTTCAAACCCCACTGGATGCAAAAAATAATATTTATTAAAATTTAAGATTTATAGGAATTTAACCTAATTTTTAAAAAATATTTTATTTTAATTTTTTATTAAAAATTAAAATAAAATATTTTTTAATTAATCTTCATGTTCTTCAAAAGGATCTCGTAAGGTTTTTGAAGGAGGACCAAATCCAACATAAAGCGAATAACCAGTAATACTTAATAGAAGACATCCAATAAAAATTGAAAAGAAAAAAGCGGGACTTTCCATAAGAAATTTTATTTTAATGTGTTTATTTTGTATAAATTTTAAAGTTTAATTTATTTCTTGTTTTTCAATATACATAAAAATTGACGTCATTGCAATCGCTGGAAAAACTAATCCAACTAATGGTACTAAAATTGATGGTAAATATGCAGCAGTCATAAAAAAATCTCCTTATATTTTATCTTTGTGGTTTATTAAAAAAACAAAGATATTTTTTAATATATTTTATATTTAGTAAAATTTAGTAATTTTTTTATTAATAATAATTATTAATAAAAAAATTATGCGCTTGGATTACGACCAGGATCATTTGATAAGAAACCAAAAATAAATAATGAAACAAAAAAACTTACTACAGTATAAACAAAAATTTTAAGTGTTAACATTAATAATTAAAAGACAATTAATTTTTTATAGACTTAATTGTATATTTGTATTTATTATATATAATTTATTTTTATATAAATTAAATTTTTTAATAAAAATTTTTTTTAAAGATTACGGATTTTAATTTTTATTTTAAATTACGTTGTCTTAACCACGCTTGGGCTTCTAAATAATTAGTTGGTGCTAATCTAATAGCTTCATTCCAATAATCAGCAGCTTTATCATAAAGTAATTTAGCAACATCTGATTGATATTTTTCTGTTGCTTGTTCAGCTCTATAATGGTAAATAATAGCAATATTATTTAAAGCTTGAGGTAAACTCGGATTTCTTTTTAAAGCTTGATAATAATATTCTAAAGCTCTACCATGTTTTCCATTACTTGTATGTATTAATCCAATATTATATAAAATATAACTTCTATCATATGGATCTATTTCTAATCTTAAAGCTTGATAATAATTTTGTAATGATTCTGCATATTCACCTTCAGCTTGAGCTGACATACCATCACGATAGTAAGTAAAAGCTTGTTTTTCTCTATTTGATGTTGGTAAAATTTTTATTAAAACATCTGCTACTACTGTAAACGTTTTATCAATAAAATTATCATTTTTTTGTGAACGTGGCATAGTTAAATTTAATTATTTTTTTTACTAGTTTATTATTTTTAAATAATACAAAATTTTAAAAACGAAATTTTGCAAAAGCTTTATTAGCTTCTGCCATACGATGAACTTCAGTTCTACGTTTTATTGCACCACCAGTTTTTGCAAAAGCGTCTAAAATTTCATTTGTTAATTTTAAAACTGAACTATTACCAGCTCTATTACGAGCAGCAGAAAGAATCCATTGAATTGCTAAAACTGTTCCACGTTCAGAATTAACTTCTATTGGTACTTGATAAGCAGACCCGCCTATTCTTTGAGCTTTTACTTCAACTAATGGTTTAACGTTTTCAATTGCTTGTTCTAATATTTGTAATGAATTTTGTTCAGTTTTTTCTGAAATTAATTCCATAGTTTGATAAACTATTTTATAAGCTAGTGTTTTTTTACCATCTTTCATAATACGATTAACTAGCATATGAACTAATATACTATCATAATAAGGATCTGGTGAAATAACACGTTTTTTTGCTCTATGGCGTCTAGACATTTTTTATTCCTTCATAATTGAAACTAATTTATTTTGGACGTTTTACCCCAAATTTTGAACGACTATTTAATCGACCTTTAACACCAGCTGTATCAAAAGTACCTCTAACAATATGGTAACGAACACCCGGTAAATCTTTTACCCGTCCTCCACGAACTAATACTACAGAATGTTCTTGTAAGTTATGACCAATCCCAGGAATATATGCTGTTACTTCAAAACCAGTAGTTAAACGTACTCGTGCTACTTTACGTAAAGCAGAATTTGGCTTTTTAGGTGTTGTTGTGTATACTCGAGTACAAACACCACGTCTTTGTGGGCAAGATTTTAAAGCTGGAGATTTTGTTTTATTTGTTATTTTTATACGTGCTGAGTTTACTAATTGTTGAATTGTTGGCATATTAAAATATGTTTATTAATTTATTTATTTTTATAAAAATTTATAAAATATTGACAAAAAATTTTTTTAATATAAAATAAAGTTATCCATGGGGATGTGGCGGAATGGTAGACGCAGCGGACTTAAAATCCGCCGGTTGTATAAACCGTGGGGGTTCAAGTCCCCCCATCCCCAAAAGTGGCATACAATAATAAAAATATATATAAACTATATAGTTTATATATATTTTTATTACTTTTTCAAAAAAAAACGTTTAATCTTTTATAACTAAAAAACGTGCACGAGATCTTTTGAAAGCTAAAACAGCTTCTACTTTTTCTTTTTCATCAATTGTTTTATTAACACGTTCTTGAGCTTCTAAAAATTCTTTTTCTGCTTCATTTTTATCAATTGTTTGTTTTGATTCGGCAGAATTTACTAAAATAGTTACTTTATCGTTTTGAATTGAAGCAAAACCATTCATTAAAGCAAAACTATCCCATGAATTATCTTGGCGTATACTCATTACACCAATGTCTAAAGCTGTAATTAAAGGAGCGTGTTTTGGTAAAACACCCATTTGACCAGTATTTGTTGGTAAAATAATTTCTTCTGCTTCTTCATCCCAAAAAATCTTATCAGGAGTCATAATACATACTTGTAAACTCATAAAAAACCTTCATTTTAAATTATAAATAAAATTATAGATAACTAAATCCAATTTTATTTTTTATTTTATAAAGTAGCTGCTTTAGCAACAACTTCTTCAAGATTTCCTACAAGATAAAAAGATTGTTCTGGTAAATCATCTAATTCACCACTTAAAATTTTATTAAAACCTTGAATTGTTTCTTTTAAACTTACATATTTTCCTGGAGAACCCGTAAATACTTCTGCTACAAAGAAAGGTTGTGATAAGAAACGTTCAATTTTACGAGCACGGGCTACAACTTGTCGATCTTCTTCTGAAAGTTCATCTAGACCTAAAATTGCAATGATATCTTGTAATTCTTTATATCGTTGTAATGTTTCTTTAACGTTCTGAGCACATGTATAATGTTCTTCTCCAACAATCCAAGGCTGTAACATTGTTGATGTTGAATCTAACGGATCTACTGCTGGATAAATACCTTTAGAAGCTAATCCACGAGATAATACAGTTGTAGCATCTAGGTGGGCAAATGTTGTTGCTGGGGCTGGATCAGTTAAATCATCAGCTGGTACATATACCGCTTGAATAGATGTAATTGAACCGTCTTTTGTTGATGTAATTCGTTCTTGTAAACCACCCATTTCTGTTGCAAGTGTTGGTTGATAACCTACAGCAGATGGCATACGCCCTAATAAAGCAGATACTTCTGATCCAGCTTGTACAAATCTAAAAATATTATCAATAAATAATAATACGTCTTGTTTATTTATATCACGAAAATATTCAGCCATTGTTAAAGCTGTTAAAGCAACACGCATACGCGCTCCAGGTGGTTCATTCATTTGACCGTATACTAAAGCTACTTTTGATTCACTAATATTATCTTCTTGAATAACACCAGATTCTTTCATTTCCATATATAGGTCATTACCTTCACGTGTTCTTTCACCAACACCACCAAATACAGAAACACCACCGTGTGCTTTTGCAATGTTATTAATTAATTCCATAATTAAAACAGTTTTTCCAACACCGGCACCACCAAATAATCCGATTTTACCACCACGACGATAAGGTGCTAATAGATCAACAACTTTAATACCAGTTTCAAAAATAGATAATTGAGTATCTAAATCTACAAATGCTGGAGCAGATCTATGAATAGGTAAACTATTTTCATGAGAAGCGTCTTCTAAACCATCTACTGGTTGCCCAACAACATTAAAAATACGACCTAACGTCGTCGGCCCTACAGGTACTGTTAATGGGTTTCCTGTATCAAGTGCTTCCATTCCTCGCATTAAACCATCTGTAGCATTCATGGCAACAGCACGAATACAGTGATCTCCTAATAATTGTTGAACTTCACATGTTACAGATATATCTTGACCAGCTTGATTTTTTCCTTGAATTAAAATTGCATTATAAATATTAGGCATTTTATTTGAAGAAAAAGCTATATCAACTACAGGCCCAATAATTTGTGTAACATGACCTACACTTTTTGTTTGATCATCAACGTAAGAATCGTACATAATTGTTAAATAAAAAATTTATAAAAATTTTTAAGTAAAATAAGATAAAAAATGATTTACTTTACACTATTATTTAATAATGTTGATTTTTCAATTAGAAAATATATTTATAATTTATTTGAGTTATAATTTAAAAAATGATATTAAAAACTTATTATAAATTATTTTATAACAAAATAAATAAGGTGTCAAAATAAATTTTTTTAATTAAACTAATTTATAATAAAAACTTTTTGTTTTTTATATTATTAAATATAATATAAATAAATATATAATATATCTAATAACTTTACATATTATAGTATTTATTTAATAATTAATTATTTGAATAATTAAATTAATTATTTTAATAATTAAATTAATCATAAAAATGATTCTAAAAAATAAATAGTAAAGATATTAAATTTTTTTAAAAAATAAAATTTTTTAAAAGCTTGTATTTTTGACAAAAATTAAATAAAAAATAAAATATGATTGATTTAATAAAATATCCTGTAATTACAGAAAAATCATCTCGTTTAATTGAAAAGAATAAATATACATTTGATGTTGATAAAAGATTGACTAAACCACAAATAAAAAAAATTTTAGAGGGTTTATTTAAAATTAATATTACTTCTGTAAATACACATTTACCTCCAACAAAAAAAAAACGTTTAGGATTAAAACAAGGTTATAAAGTACGTTATAAAAGAGTAATCATTACAATTAAACCGAACCAAAAAATACCTATTTTTGGACAAAATGATTAAATAAAAATTATAAAAAAATAAATTTAAATATATAAAAAGGTTATTTTATGGGTATTAGATTTTATAAGCCTTATACAGCAGGCACACGTAGTAGATCTGTTTCAGATTTTAATGAAATTACAAAAGCTTCTCCTGAAAAATCTTTAACTTTTTGGCTATTTCGTTCAAAAGGTCGCAATAATAGAGGAGTCATCACAAGCCGTCACCGTGGAGGCGGGCATAAACGATTATATCGTTTAATTGATTTTAAACGTAATAAAATAGGAATTAATGGAAAAGTAAAAACAATAGAATATGACCCAAATCGTAAAGCTCGTATTGCTTTATTAATTCATGATGATGGATCTAAAAGTTATATTTTACATCCACGAGGATTAAAAATAAATCAATCTGTTTTAGCTTCTCCGTCAGCTACTATTTCTATAGGCAATTGTTTACCGTTAAAATTTATTCCATTAGGTACAGAAGTTCATAATATTGAATTAAAACCAGGTTCGGGTGGTAAATTAGCCCGTTCTGCAGGTTGTGTTGCTCAAATTGTAGCAAAAGAAAATAATTATGTTACTTTACGTTTACCTTCAGGAGAAGTTCGTTTATTGTCTCAAAATTGTTGGGCAACAATTGGTCAAGTTGGAAATGTAGAAGCAAATAATATAAGAATTGGTAAAGCCGGTGCAATGCGTTGGTTAGGTAAAAGACCAAAAGTTCGGGGAATTGCTATGAACCCATGTGATCATGCTCATGGTGGGGGTGAAGGTCGTTCGCCTATTGGTAGAAAAAAACCTGTTAGTTTATGGGGTAAACCGGCATTAGGCGTTAGAACTCGTAAAAAATCAAAATATAGTGATAAAGTTATTATTAAACGACGTAAATCATTTAAGAATTAGTTATGTATTAAAATATATAAATAACTAAATTATTTTATTATTAAATAAAAATTTTTTTAATTTATTAAGGAAAAAATATGTCTCGTTCATTAAAAAAAGGTCCTTTTGTAGCAGAGCATTTATTAAAAAAAGTTCAACAATTGAATAAGAATAATGAGAAAAAAGTTGTTGAAACTTGGTCTCGTTCTTCAACTATTGTTCCTATTATGATTGGTCATACAATAGCAGTTCATAATGGTCGTGAACATATTCCTATTTTTATAACTGATCAAATGGTTGGTCATAAATTAGGGGAATTTGCTCCAACAAGAACATTTAAAGGCCATATAAAAAAAGATAAAAAATTAAAACGTTAATTTATTTACCAAATAAAAAATATTATTAATAATTAGAAGGCAAAATTATGGGTCAAAAGGTTCATCCTTTAGGTTTAAGACTTGGTATTACACAAAAGCATCGTTCAGTTTGGTTTTCAAAATTTGATAATTATCCACGTTTAATTTTAGAAGATAAAAATATACGTTCTTATATTTTTAAAAAGTATTCAAAAGCACATATTATTGATGTTTTAATTAAACGTTATAGAACAACACAAAACATTGAAACAAAGGAACCAATTGATTTAGTAGAAGTTTCAATTAATACTGCATTACCTAGTAAAATTTTAAACCGTAAAAATACAAAAGAAAGTTTAACAGAATTAAAGAGTATATTAGAAAATATTTGCTATAAGGAACGTCTTAATAAAAATTTACCTAAAGTTGAAATTATTTTAAATGTTTTTAAAGTAGAGGATATTTATTCAGAAGCTTCAGTATTAGCTGATTATTTAATTCAACAATTAGAAGAACGTGTACCTTTTAGAAGCGCTTTAAAGAAAACTTTAAATCGTACAAGATTCACTAAATTAAAGGGGATTAAAATACAAATTTCTGGTAGATTAAATGGCGCTGAAATTGCACGTACAGAATGGGTTCGTAAAGGACGTGTACCATTACAAACTTTACGTGCTGATATTGATTATTCTTATAAAACAGCAAAAACAATTTATGGAATTTTAGGTATTAAAGTTTGGTTATTTAAAGGAGAAAAAACTTAACATTAATAAATAATAAAAACTATACAAAAAAATAAATTAAAATAAATTATGTTACAACCAAAAAGAACAAAATTTCGTAGACATCATCGTGGAAAAATGCGTGGTAAAGCTAGTCGTGGTAATAAAATTGCTTATGGTGATTATGGTTTACAAGCACTAGAACCCGGCTGGATTAAATCTCGTCAAATTGAATCGGGTCGCCGTGTTTTAACCCGTTATGTAAGACGTAATGGTAAATTATGGATTAGAATTTTTCCTGATAAACCTGTAACAATGCGTGCTGCTGAAAGTCGTATGGGTTCAGGAAAAGGAACACCTGAATACTGGGTTTCTGTTGTAAAACCCGGAAAAGTGATTTTTGAAATTAGAGGAGTAACAACACCAGTAGCAAAAAAAGCTTTAACAATTGCAGGTCATAAAATGCCTATTAAAACACAAATAATATATAAATAATAAAAAACTATAAATATTATGATTAGACCACAAACAATTTTAAATGTCGCCGATAATAGCGGTGCAAAAAAGCTAATGTGTATTCGTATTTTAGGAGGAAGTTATAAACAAAGTGCTAAAATTGGTGATATTATAATAGGTGTTATTAAACAAGCTACTCCAAATATGCCTTTAAAAAAATCTGATAAAGTTAGGGCGGTTATTGTAAGAACTAGTAAAGAAATACAGCGCAATAATGGAACATTTATTCGTTTTGATGATAATGCTGCCGTTATTATTAATAAAGACGATAATCCTCGTGGCACTCGAGTTTTTGGACCAGTTGCTAGAGAATTAAGAGAAAAAGATTTTACAAAAATTGTTTCTTTAGCACCAGAAGTTTTATAATTAAATTTTATATAAAATAAAGTGAATAAGTTTTGAATTTTTATAAAAAAATATATAATATGGAACGTTTAAAAATAAAATATAAAGAAGTAATTATACCAAAATTAGTTAAACAGTTAAATTTAAAAAATACTCATCAAGTACCTAAGATTTCAAAAATTGTAATTAACAGAGGTTTAGGAGAAGCTGCGTTGAATTCGAAAATATTAGATACTTCATTAAACGAAATAAGTTTAGTTGCCGGTCAACGCGGTGTATTAACACGTTCAAAAAAAGCTATTGCGGCTTTTAAACTTCGTGCGAAAACAGCTGTTGGTATTAGTGTTACATTACGAGGAGATCGTATGTATGCTTTTTTAGATAGATTTATTTCTTTAGCTTTACCCCGTATTCGTGATTTTCAAGGAATAAATCCTAAAAGTTTTGATGGATTAGGGAATTATAGTTTAGGTTTAGAAGAACAATTAATGTTTCCTGAAATTGATTATGATAAAATTGATCAAATTCGAGGTATGGATATTTCAATTATTACAACTGCAAAAACAGATAATGATGCATTTTCTTTATTAAAAGAGTTTGGAATGCCTTTTAAAAAAATATAAAATATTATTTTAAAATTAAAATTAAAATTATGATAAATGATACTATTAGTGATATGTTAACACGTATACGTAATGCTAATTTAGCAAAACACGAAACTGTTAATGTTTTAAATACAAAAACAAATCAACGAATAAGTGAAATTTTAAAAAAACAAGGATATATTGAATCAGTAAAAATATCATTAAACCCTTTAGATTTAATTGAAATAAAATTAAAATATAGTGGAAATTTAAAAAAACCTTGTATAACAAATTTAAAACGTTTAAGTTCACCTGGTCTTCGTGTTTATTCTAGTTATACAAATATTCCAAGAATACTAAATGGTATGGGGACTATTATTATTTCAACATCAAAAGGTTTAATGACAGATCAAGAAGCTAGAAACAATAAAATTGGTGGCGAGGTATTATTTTCTATTTGGTAAATTGAATTTAGAAAAAGAAAATTTAATTGAAATGCAAGGTGTCGTGACTCAGTGTTTATCTAAGTGTGACTCGTTTCTAAGTAATTAATAAACTTAGACATTAATATAATATTTTTATATTAATAGAACTCTATTTTTGAATAATGGAATGAATAATAATTAATTTAAAAACATTATTACTAAAATTTCGACATGCTATTATTATAAGTATGAAGCTCGATAAAGGCGGTTTGTAAAAAAACCGGGTATCTAAAATAAAGTCTATGGATAGAATATCTAATAAAGATTGACAAATCTACGAATATAAAAAATATATTTTTTGGTTTAGTAAGATTTTAGATTATGAATGACCAATTATTATAAAAATATATTTAGAGTAGATTCCTAATGACATTTTTGTATAGATAAAATTTAGGGAACGAGGAAAGGTTTTATAATTTTTAAATATAAAATTAGAGCAGAAGTAAAATATCAAAGATACTAGTAATGATAGTTGAGAAATAACTTCTAATTAAAAAAATTAATTAATTTTTTTATAGAACGCCGTATGAAGTGAAAGTTTCATGTACGGTGTGGAAACGGGGAAAAACAAATAAATTATTAATTAATATTAATTATTAATTATGTTTATATGTTTACCTATGTTTATCGGAATATTTCGCGTAGAGCTTGAAAATGGCTTTCAAGTTATTGCGCACATTTCTGGGAAAATACGACGAAATTTTATTAAAATTTTATTAGGAGATTTAGTAATTATTGAACTAAGCCCATATGATTTAACACGCGGTAGAATAATTTATCGTTTTAAATCAAATAAAAAATAATAAATTAAAAGAGAAAGAAAAATATAGCAAAAAATATTAATAAAAATGAAAGTACGTCCTTCAGTTCGAAAAATGTGTGATAAATGTCGTTTAATTCGACGAAAAAGAAAAATTTTAGTTATTTGTAAAAATCCCAAACATAAACAACGTCAAGGTTAATTAAATAAAAAATCAAATTATGGCAAAACAAATTCGAAAAGTTACATCAAAAAAAATAAAATCTAATAAGCTTCCTAAGGGAGTTGTTCATATTCAATCAACGTTTAATAATACAATTGTTACAATTATAAATTTAAAAGGTAAAGTAATTTCTTGGTCTTCAGCAGGTTCTTGTGGCTTTAAAGGCGCAAGAAAATCAACTCCTTTTGCAGCTAAAACTGCTGCAGAAATTGCCGCAAGACAATCTATGGATCAGGGTTTAAAACAAGCTAAAGTTATGGTAAAAGGAGCAGGTCCTGGACGTGAAACAGCTATCCGTGGATTAATAGATGCAGGTTTACAAATCACTTTAATCCGAGATATTACAGGAATTGCTCATAATGGTTGTCGACCACCTAAAAAAAGACGTGTTTAATTTATATATTTGATTATATTTTTAATCAAATATATAAATTTAAAATTAATTAAATAATATAATAAAATGAAATATACTTTAATATCATGTATTGATTCTAAAATAGTTAATCCAACAACATTTTATGGAAGATTCGAATTAGGTCCATGGAGTTCTGGACAGGCACTTACAATTGCGAATACACTAAGACGAGGTTTATTATCAGAATTACCGGGTACAGCTATTACTTTTGTTAAAATTATTGGCACGTCTCATGAATACGATACTTTACCTGGAATGCGTGAGTGTATTTTAGATATACTACTAAATATAAAACAAATAACTTTAAAATCTGAGTTTAAATTTTTTTCACCACAAATTGGTTTTTTAAATGTTAAAGGTCCTGGTATTATAAGAGCTAGAGATTTAAAATTACCTTTTTTTATAAAATCAATTGATCCAGATCAATATATTGCTACTTTAAATCATAAAGGACAATTAAATATTAAATTCTTAATTCATTCTGGTAAAAAATATTTAACACATACGCCGAGTTCGAAAAATTATTCAAAATTAGTAGAATTATTAGAAAAACAAAAACCAATCAATTTATTATCAAATAATAAAAATATATTTTTATTAAATAAATATAAAAAATGGAAAAAACAGCGTGAATTAAATAAAAAACAATTTTTATCTAATTCTAATATATTAACAAATTCATTAATAAAAAAAAAAAAGTATAATTTAATAAATTATATTTTTAATACCCCTGAATTTGATAAATTAATGTATAATAATAAAAATAATTATAATAATTCCGAAAAAATAAATAAAATTGGTTTTAATAAAATAGGTTATTTTCCAATTGATGCTATTTTTTCTCCAATAAAAAAAGTTAATTATAAAATAGAAGTAAAAAATTCAATAACAAAAAAAGAAACAATATTTTTAGAAATTTGGACAAATGGAACTATAGATCCACGTTCCGCAATTCATCAAACCGTTAAAATTTTAATTAAATTATTTTTACCTTTACAACAATTTAAAATTAATTTTTTTAATCAATATAAAACAAAATTATATTTCAACAAATTAAATTTTTTATATTTTAATAAAAAAATTATTAAATTAACTAATTTTTATTTTTATAAAAAAAAAATTGATTGTTTAAATATTCAAAAAAATATTTTAATCAGTAATTTAATAAAATTTAAAAATATAAATTTTATTTTTTTTTATAAAAATAATTATTTTTTAAATAAGTTTTTTTATTTTTATCTAATAAAAAAAACTTATTTAAAAAATAAGTATATATTTTTTAAAAATAAAAAATCAAAAAAATCTAATTTAGTATTATCTAAAAAATTAAACACTATAAATTTAAATTTAAAAAAGTATAAAAAAAAAAATAATTTAAAAAAATTATACCTAAATAAAAATTTAAAAGTAAATATTTTAGAGTTTGATATTTTAAATTTAGAATTAACTTCACGTCTTTATTTTATTTTAAAAAAAATGAATATAAATAAAATTGGAGATTTAGTTTCATTTAAATCTAATTTTTTTTATATATTTAATGATAAAGTTTTAAATGTAGAAACTTTTAAAAAATATGATATTTTTGAATTAAAACAAAATTTAAAAAAATATGGTATAATTATAAAAAATAATTGATTTTTATAATTATATTATTTATAATATATATAATTATATTAATAAAAAATTAATAAAATTTAGTTTAGTCTATTTATGAAATTATTTAAATAATTATAAAAAAAATGAGTAAAATTTACGATTGGTTTGAAGAACGTTTAGAAATTCAAGCAATTGCAGACGATATTACAAGTAAATATGTACCCCCTCATGTAAATATATTCTATTGTTTAGGTGGAATTACATTTACTTGTTTTTTAGTACAAGTAGCAACAGGTTTTGCTATGACTTTTTATTATCGTCCAACAGTAGCAGAAGCGTTTGCTTCAATTAATTATCTAATGACAGAGGTAAACTTTGGTTGGTTAATTCGCTCAATTCACCGTTGGTCAGCATCTATGATGGTTTTATCAATGATTTTACACGTTTGTCGTGTTTATTTAACAGGAGGGTTTAAACGTCCTCGTGAATTAACGTGGGTAACAGGCGTAACTATGGCGGTTTGTACTGTTTCTTTTGGTGTTACAGGTTATTCATTACCTTGGGACCAAGTAGGATATTGGGCTGTTAAAATTGTAACAGGTGTACCTGATGCAATCCCTGTTGTAGGAACAACATTAGTTGAATTATTACGTGGTGGTGTAGGTGTAGGTCAGGCTACATTAACACGTTTTTATAGTTTACATACTTTTGTTTTACCATTATTAACTGCAGTATTTATGTTAATGCATTTCTTAATGATCCGTAAACAAGGTATTTCTGGTCCACTATAAAAAAAATCTATATATTAATATACAATATTAAATTATTAATTATTGTATATTAATATATAAATAAAGAGAAAAAATTATTATAAAAAAACTTTTTACAAATATATTTAAAAATAAGGAGATAAAAAATGGCTGTTATTAAAAAACCAGATTTAACAGATCCAGTATTACGAGCAAAATTAGCTAAAGGTATGGGACATAATTATTATGGTGAACCAGCTTGGCCTAATGATTTATTATATATGTTCCCAGTTACTATTTTTGGAACATTTGCGTGTGTTATTGGTTTAGCTGTTTTAGATCCTGCAGCTATCGGTGAACCTGCAAACCCATTTGCAACACCATTAGAAATTTTACCAGAATGGTATTTTTACCCAACTTTCCAACTTTTACGTACAGTTCCAAATAAATTATTAGGTGTTTTATTAATGGCAGCTGTTCCCGCAGGTTTAATTACAGTTCCGTTCATTGAAAACATTAATAAATTTCAAAACCCATTCCGTAGACCTGTAGCTACAACTGTTTTTTTAATTGGTACAGTAGCAGCAATTTGGTTAGGTATCGGCGCAACATTACCAATTGATATTTCATTAACTTTAGGTTTATTTTAAATATAAAATAAATAGTAATTCTAATGATTTATATTTTATATAAGCTTTAAAGCTTATATAAAATATAAACCATTGACAAAAATTATTTATTATAGTATAATAAATAATAGTATAATAAATAAAAGCCGGGATAGCTCAGTTGGTTAGAGCATAAGATTGAAAATCTTAGTGTCACCAGTTCGATTCTGGTTCCTGGCATATAAAAAATTGCATTTTTATAAAATATAATTATAATTATATAAATAAACAACTGAAACGTTAATATTATTTTTTTTATTAAAACTTATGCCTATTGGTGTTCCTAAAGTGCCTTATCGTTTACCTGGAGAAGAAACTGCTCAATGGGTTGATTTATATAATCGTTTATACCGAGACCGTATTTTATTTTTATGTCAAGATTTAGATGATGAACTAGCAAATCAATTAATTGGTATTATGTTATATTTAAATGCAGAAGATAAATCTCAAGGAATCTTTCTTTATATTAATTCTCCGGGCGGTTCAGTAACGTGTGGTATTGGGGTTTATGATGCTATGAATTATATTCAATCAGATGTAACTACCATTTGTATTGGAACAGCAGCATCTATGGCTTCTTTAGTTTTAGCTGGAGGAACTCGTGGAAAACGATTAGCGTTACCTCATTGTAGAATTATGATTCACCAACCAGCTGGTGGTAGTCAAGGTCAGACTTCACTTGTATTATCAGAAGCAGAAGAAATGCTAAGAATTCGTGATGAGGTTGTTTCAATTTATTCTAATAGAACAGGGCAAACATTAGCTCGAATTTCTAAAGATATAAATAGAGATCAATTTATGTCTGCTCATGAAGCAAAACAATATGGTTTAGTTGATCAAATTGCTTCATCAGTATTAAAATAATTTAATTATTAGTTTTTTTATATAACAAAAAAATTATAGGGATAAAAAAAATATGTCAATTTTAGCTTGGGTAAAAAAAAAACGTAAACAAGAATTATTAATAAATAATTCATCTATTTCAAAACAAGAATTAGAAAAAAATAATTTAGAAATAAACAATTCTAATGATAATGCATTATGGACTCGTTGTGATTATTGTGGTGTTATTCTTTATATAAAACACCTTAAAAAACAACATTATGTTTGTATTGAATGTGGATCTAATTTAAGAATTAATAGTACTGATAGAATTGAAAATTTAATTGATTCAGGGTCCTGGCGACCACTATATGAAACTATTTCACCATGTGATCCCTTAAAATTTAAAGATAAAAAAACTTATCCAGATAGATTACAAGAAGCTCAAAAACGAACAGGTTTTCAAGATGCTATTCAAACAGGAACAGGGCTTATAAATAATGTTCCAGTTGCTTTAGGTGTTATGGCATTTGACTTTATGGGTGGTAGTATGGGATCTGTTGTTGGCGAAAAAATAACTCGATTAATTGAATATGCAACTAAAAAAGGTTTAACGCTTATTTTAATTTGTGCATCTGGTGGTGCTCGAATGCAAGAAGGTATTTTAAGTTTAATGCAAATGGCAAAGATTTCCGCTGCTTTACATATACATCAATCTTGCGCAAAACTATTATATATCTCAATTTTAACTTCTCCTACAACAGGCGGTGTAACTGCTAGTTTTGCTATGTTAGGAGATTTAATTATTGCAGAACCAAATGCTGTTATAGGTTTTGCCGGGCGTCGTGTAATTGAACAAACCCTTAAAGAGAAATTACCTGATAATTTTCAAACTTCAGAATATTTATTACATCACGGTTTAGTTGATTTAATTATACCAAGATGTTTTTTAAAAAATGCATTATATGAAATAATGAATTTTAATAGACAAGCTCCTTATAAAAAATTAGGATATATTCCTGAAATAAACTAATTTTTTAACTTTAAAAATTTTTAATTTTAATATTAATTTATGAATAGTAATTTAATTCGTCGTTATGTTGTCGTTGGTTCAAGAAGAACAAGTAATTATATTTGGGCTATTATTTGCGCAATTGGAGGGATTGATTTTTTATTAACCGGTTTATCAAGTTATTTTAATTCAAATCTATTACCAATAATTCATGCAGATAGTATTATTTTTTTCCCCCAGGGATTAGTGATGTGTTTTTATGGTTTATTAGGTATTATTTTTAGTTGTTATCTAGGTTTAACTATTCTATGGAGTGTTGGTGGAGGATTTAATATTTTTGATAAACAAAACGGTATAGTTCGAATTTTTCGCTGGGGTTTTCCAGGAAAAAATAGACGTATTGATTTAACTTATCCAATTGATGAGGTTACAGCAATTCGTCTAGAATTAAAAGATGGTTTAAATCCTCGTAGAACTATTTATCTTTGTGTAAAGGGTCAAAGACAAATTCCATTAACACGAGTTGGGCAACCAATGACATTAGAAGAAATTGAGGTATTAGCAGCCGAATTAGCACAATTTTTGCAAAAAGACTTAATTTAATAACTTTATTTCTAATTTTTAAAAATTAGTTTTTAAAAATTAGAAATAAATATTTTTAGTTTTTCTAATTTTATATGTATAATAACAATAATATTCGTTTTAAAAGTAAAACAAAACTTCCTCGTTCTATTGAACCTGTTGGAATTATACCACGATCTATCATTAGAACTTTAAATAGATTTTTAACACAACTTTTTCAAAATTCTAATAATCTAGTAATTGAAGAATTCCGTATTTCTAGATATCAGATTTTAGTTTCTTTACAATCATTATTAAGTTTAATTTTTATTCCATTAATAATAAATTTTTTAGCTAAAACTTTTATTTTAATTCCTTTAACTGATTATTTATGGAATAAACAGCAAGATGATATATTTTTAAACTCTTATTTAGAAAAAGAAGCTTTAGCTGAGCTTCAAGATTTCGAAGAAGTTTTATATTTTGATTATTTTTTAACTCCTACACGATATGAAACACCAAATTGGGCTACTTATGAAACAGGTTTTAATGCATTAGAGTTTCCAGTCATTTTAAAATCTCAAATTCAAAAAAAAACATTAGATTTAGCGAATAATTATAATCAAAAAAGTATTGAAGCATTAACTAATTTTTTTGGAGATTTAGTTACGTTTGGAACTTTAACTTTAGTCATTATTGTTTTAAAACCACAAATTATTATTTTTAAATCTTTTTTAGTTGAATTTATTTATAGTTTAAGTGATACTTTAAAATCAGCTTTACTTATTTTAAGTACTAATCTTTTAGTTGGTTTTCATTCACCCCGTGGCTGGGAATTATTTTTAGAATTTTTCTTAAATAGGTTTGGTTTTCCACCAAACGAGAACTTTATCTTTTTATTTGTTGCCACATTTCCTGTTTTATTAGATACTATATTTAAATATTGGATTTTTCGTTATTTAAATAAAATTTCACCATCAACTGTAGCTACATATCATGCTATGATCGAATAATTACTTATTAATATAATACTTATTAATATAATTTTTTATACTATTATCAAATATAAATTTATATTTGATAATAGTATAAAAAATTATATACTATATAATGTCTAAACCAAAAACTTCTTTCGGGATGTAGCGCAGTTTGGTAGCGCACCTGTTTTGGGTACAGGTGGCCGCAGGTTCGAATCCTGTCATCCCGATTTTTTTTTCATAAATATTTAGTTTTTATAAATATTATAATATTTATAAAAACTAAACTCTAAATTTTTTATTTTTATTATTAAAATAATTATTTATTTGTATAAAGCAATGCCTAAACGAACAGCAAAAATACCATTAATTAATGCAATAAATAAAGCAATAAAAATTTGGTTTTCTAAAATCATAATTTTTCCTTTTAATTTATTTTTTATATATTAATTATTTATTTTTTTTTATAATCCATTATCTGTTTGTGTTGATAATAATACAATAACTAATGGACCTGCAGCAACAATAAATAATAATGATGTCAATTGAAGTATAATTTCGAAATTCATTTTGTTTTTTTTTTTAGTTTAATTTATTAAAATTAATATATCTATTTTATTTATAAATAAATATTATAATTAATTCATTAATATAAATATATACCGATATTTTTATATTAATTTAATTAACGTAAATTAACGTAAATTAACGGAAACTTACTGAAGCTTGCCAAACAAAAGCTAAAAGTAAAAAAAATACCGGAATAATAGGTAATATATCTACGATGGGATCAAAAGGTGCATATGCTTCAGGTAATTTTGCTAATAAAAAAGTCATACTAAAATATTTTTTTAATATAAATATTATTTTTTAACAACTATACTGAATACTAATAATATTTATTAAAAAATTTAATTTTTTAATAAATAAAATATAAAAATATTAAAGAGATGATCCTAAACCTGAATATGAACCATAAAAGAAAATGGCTAATAAACCAATAGCGGCAACTCCCACTACAACACCTACAAGCCATAAAGGAATACGTCCAGTTGTTCCAGTATTTGACATTTATTTAACCTTCATTTTAATTTTAATTTTTTATTTTGTTAATTATTATTATTTAAATGATTTAATAATAATAAACAAAATTTTTATTATAATAATTTGTTTTTAATTAAATATTAATTAAAAATATAACTCGAAAATAAAACAGCTAATACAAAAATAAGTAATAAACCCCAGTATAGACTTGTACGATTCAATTCTACATTTTGTTTATTTGGGTTTGGTTTATTCATAACCTTAAAAATCCTTCATAATAAAATGATTTTCTTTTATAAAAAGAAATAAAACTAATTAAATAATATTATTTAAATAAAATTTAAATTAACGTTGAATAAATTGCATAGCTGTAATAGCGCCTAAAAAGAAAACTGTAGGTACGGCTAAAGCATGTACAGATAACCAACGAACAGTAAAGATTGGATAAGTATATGTTGATTTTTTTGATGACATAATTAATAAATTTTTAAAATATTTGAAAATAATTTATATTAAATTATTTTTTTAATTAATTGTTGATAATTGTTTTACTTGTTCTAATGCATTAAAACGATCTGTAATTAATGGAGCTTCTTGACGGTCTTCTGTAAAATATTCATTTGGACGAGGCGTACCAAAAACATCATAAGCTAAACCAGTACTTACAAATAACCAACCAGCAATAAATAAAGAAGGAATTGTAATGCTGTGAATAACCCAATAACGAATACTTGTTAAAATATCTGAAAACGGGCGTTCTCCTGTAGTCCCTGCCATTTTTTAACTCCTTGAAATAAAAAATAAAATTAAATTATTTTGTTTCATTTTTATATTTTTAATAAAAAAGTGGGAGAAACAGCCCAATTTTCTACATATTATAATTTTTTTTTTATTAAAATTCAAATATTCCAAAAACTTAATTAGTTGACAAAAAGCTATTAAGTTTATACAATATATTAATATACTTTCAAGCGGAGTTCGTATAGTGGTAATACCTCAGCCTTCCAAGCTGAAGCGAGGGGTTCGATTCCCCTACTCCGCTAATCCACAAATTTTTTAATATAAATTAATACATAAATTTGACTAATATTTAATATATTATTAAAATAATATATAAGAGAAAATAAAATATTTTTTCTTATATATTATATAATTTATAATTTATAAGTTATATTAGTTTATTAAAATATAAAAAATGGCAAAAAAAAGTTTAATTGCACGTCAAAAAAAACGTGAAAAATTAGTTGATAAATATAAAATAAAACGTCAAAGTTTAAAACTAAAAATAAAAGAAGAGAAATTTTTAGACGAAAAAATTAATCTACATAATAAATTACAAAAATTACCTAGAAATAGTTCCGCTACTAGACTTAATAATCGTTGTTTAATTACAGGACGTCCAAAAGGTTACTATAGAAATTTTGGATTATCTCGACACGTTTTAAGAGAAATGGCCCATAACTGTTTATTACCTGGATTATCTAAATCTTCTTGGTAATAATAAATAGAAAAGCTTCTTTTTAAAAATTAATATATAATTAATTTTTATTAATATTTAATCAAGCAAAAATTAAAAATACCTTTTATTTAAAAAATATATATATATATAAACTATGGCTCGCGAAAAATTTGAAAGATCAAAACCACACGTTAATATTGGAACTATCGGTCATGTTGATCACGGTAAAACAACATTAACAGCCGCTATTACTATGGCATTACAAAAATTTAGTGGAAAGACTGGTAAAAAATACGATGAAATTGACTCTGCGCCTGAAGAAAAAGCACGAGGAATCACTATTAATACAGCACACGTAGAATACGAAACTGAAAATCGTCATTATGCCCATGTTGATTGCCCTGGTCACGCTGATTATGTTAAAAATATGATTACAGGTGCAGCTCAAATGGACGGTGCTATTTTAGTTGTATCTGGTGCCGATGGTCCTATGCCACAAACAAAAGAACATTTATTATTAGCTAAACAAGTAGGTGTTCCTAATATTGTTGTTTTTTTAAATAAAGAAGATCAAGTAGATGATCCTGAATTATTAGAATTAGTTCAATTAGAGGTTCGAGAAACACTTGAGGCTTATGAATTTCCGGGTGAAGATGTACCTATTGTAACTGGTTCAGCTTTATCAGCATTAGAAGCGTTAATTGAAAATACTGAAGTTTCTGATAACAAATGGGTTCAAAAAATCTATGAATTAATGGAACAAGTTGATAGTTATATCCCAACTCCTGAACGTGAAACGGATAAAACATTCTTAATGGCAGTAGAAGATGTATTCTCTATTACTGGTCGTGGAACTGTTGCAACTGGGCGTGTTGAGCGTGGTGTTTTAAAAACAAATGAAACAGTAGATCTTGTTGGATTAGGAGATACAAAAAATGTAACAGTTACTGGATTAGAAATGTTTCAAAAAACTTTAGATGAAACAGTTGCAGGGGATAATGTAGGTGTATTACTTCGTGGTGTTCAAAAAGATGAAATACAACGAGGGATGGTAATCGCTGCCCCAAATTCAATTAAACCTCATACAAAATTTGAAGCACAAGTATATGTTTTAACAAAAGAAGAAGGTGGTCGTCATACCCCATTTTTCCCAGGTTACCGACCTCAATTTTATGTTAGAACAACTGATGTTACAGGTAAAATTGAAAATTTTACAGCAGATGACGGATCTGAAACAAAAATGGTAATTCCAGGAGATCGAGTAAAAATGGTTGTTGAATTAATTCAACCTATTGCTATTGAAGATAATATGCGTTTTGCAATCCGTGAAGGGGGTCGTACTGTTGGTGCTGGTGTAGTTTCTAAAATTTTAGAATAAAATTTATATAAAAAAAAAAAAATGAAATTTAATAAATTAATTAAAGATATTGAATCAGATTATTTAAAATTAGATTTACCTTCATTTAAAATTGGGAATCTTGTTTCAATTGATGTTTTAATTCAAGAAGGTAATAAAAAAAGAATTCAATCTTATAGCGGTAAAATAATATCCCAGCATTTGGCCGGTTTAAATTCAACTATTACAGTTAGAAGATTATCAAAAGGTATTGGTATTGAAAGAATTTTTCCAATACATTCGCCAGATATTAAGTCAATAAATTTAATTGAAAAATAAATTAAAATAAAAAACAACTAATTTGGTTGTTTTTTATTTTAATTTTTAATATAATATTATTATAATTATTTTTATAAAAAATAATTATAGCCTTCTTAACTCAATTGGTAGAGTATCGGTCTTGTAAACCGAAGGTTAGCGGTTCGACTCCGCTAGAAGGCTAAATATAAATATATATTTATATATTTTTTATAATCTTCTTTATTTTTTAAAAAGGTTATTTCTATATTTGAAATTATATTATTTTTAAGAGTTGACCCCCTAGTATTACATTAAAAATTAAATCATTATTATTATTATCCATTATTTACTAAACCTATATCAATACTAGTAATATATTGTATTGATACCTAAAAAGTAGTTGAGTATAGATAGAGATTATTCTTTATAAATATCATATTTATAAGATAGATATGCTTATATTAAATATATAATATACTTATTAATAAATTTATCAATAAATATTAAATTTATATTTTATTAATTTTTTAAAAAATTAATAAAATATAAATTATATTCAAATTAATATATTAATATAAATTAATATTTATTAATCTAAAGGTTTCATTGATAACGCAGGTTCATTATCACGATCAATTCCTTTTTCAAAACCAGCAGCAGCTGCACGAGCACGACCAGCATGCCAAAGATGAGCGACAAAGAAGAAGAAACCTAATACGAAATGTGAACAAGCTAACCATGAACGTGGAGAAACGAAGTTAACAGCATTAATTTCAGTAGCTACACCCCCTACAGAGTTTAATGACCCTAATGGAGCATGAGTCATGTATTCAGCTGCACGACGTTCTTGCCATGGTTGAATATCATTTTTAAGTTTATTTAAATCTAAACCGTTTGGACCACGTAAAGGTTCTAACCATGGACCACGGAAATCCCAGAAACGCATTGTTTCACCACCAAAAATAATTTCTCCTGTTGGTGAACGCATTAAGTATTTACCTAGACCTGTAGGACCTTGACTTGATGCTACGTTAGCACCTAAACGTTGGTCACGAACTAAGAAAGTGAACGCTTGAGATTGAGATGCTTCAGGACCCGTAGGACCATAAAATTCACTAGGATAAGCTGTATTATTGAACCAAGACATACAACATGCAATGAATCCCATTAAAGAAATAGCAGCTAAACTATATGATAAATAAGCTTCTCCAGACCATACAAAAGCACGACGTGCCCAAGCCCATGGCTTAGTTAAAATATGCCAAATCCCACCAAAGATTTCTAAAGTACCAATCCAAATATGGCCACCAATAATATCTTCCATGTTATCAACACTAACAATCCAACCATCACCACCAAATGGTGATTTTAATAAGTATCCAAAGATAATACCTGGGTTGATTGTTGGGTTTGTAATGACACGAACATCACCACCACCAACAGCCCAAGTATCATAAACACCACCAAAGTACATTGCTTTCCAAACAAGTAACCAAGCACCAATACCAAGAATGATTAAATGAATACCTAAAATTGTTGACATTTTGTTTTTATCTTTCCAAACATAAGCAAAGAATGGAAAAGATTCTTCTAATGTTTCTGGTCCAATTAATGAGTGATAAATACCACCAAAACCTAAAACAGCTGATGAAATTAAATGAAGAACACCTGAAACAAAGTACGGGAAAGTATCTACTACTTCACCACCAGGACCTACACCATAACCTAATGTAGCTAGGTGTGGTAATAAAATAAGACCTTGTTCATACATAGGTTTTTCAGGAATAAAGTGAGCTACTTCAAATAAATTCATAGCACCAGCCCAAAAAACAATTAATCCAGCATGAGCAACGTGTGCACCTAATAATTTTCCAGATAAATTAATTAAACGAGCATTTCCAGCCCACCAAGCAAAACCAGTTGACTCTTGATCACGACCACCTACACTAAGACTTCCATTAAAGAGCGTTTCCACGTGGTAAAACCTCCTCTGGGAATACTAATGTTTCATGCGGTTGATCTTGCGCAGCCATCCATGCACGAATACCTTCGTTTAATAATTGGTTTTTTGTATAGAAAGTTTCAAATTCTGGATCTTCAGCAGCACGAATTTCTTGAGAAACGAAATCATATGCACGTAAGTTTAATGCTAAACCTACCACACCTAATGCACTCATCCATAAACCTGTTACTGGTACAAATAACATAAAGAAGTGAAGCCAACGTTTGTTAGAGAAAGCAACACCAAAGATTTGAGACCAGAAACGGTTTGCTGTAACCATTGAGTATGTCTCTTCAGCTTGTGTTGGGTTGAATGCACGGAATGTGTTTGCACCGTCACCGTCTTCAAAAATTGTGTTTTCTACAGTAGCACCATGAATTGCACATAATAATGCTGCTCCTAATACACCTGCAACACCCATCATATGGAATGGGTTTAATGTCCAGTTATGGAATCCTTGGAAAAATAAAATGAAACGGAAAATTGCAGCAACACCAAAACTTGGAGCGAAGAACCAACCAGATTGACCTAATGGATAAATAAGAAAAACTGATACGAAAACAGCAATAGGCGCTGAGAAAGCAATTGCGTTATATGGACGAATTTTAACAGCACGTGCAATTTCGAATTGTCGTAACATAAACCCGATTAAAGCGAAAGATCCGTGTAGTGCAACAAAAGTCCAAAGACCACCTAATTGACACCAACGTGTGAAATCACCTTGTGCTTCAGGACCCCATAATAATAATAATGAGTGACCCATAGAGTTTGGCGGTGTTGATACAGCAGCTGTTAAAAAGTTACAACCTTCTAAGAATGAACTTGCTAAACCATGACTATACCATGATGTAACAAATGTGATACCTGTTAACCAACCCCCTAATGCAAAATATGCACAAGGTAATAATAATAAACCTGACCAACCAACATAAACGAAGCGATCACGGCGTAACCAGTCATCCATTACGTCGAATAATCCACGTTTTTCTTCTGACTTACCGATTGCGATAGTCATATTGAAAATCTCCTAATTTAAAATGTATTTATCATGTTTTAATTAAATATTTTTTAAAATCTTTAATAATATTTATAGTTTATTTATGATATAAATAAAATATATAAATAAATTATAAATAATTTGTTCAATATTAACTTAATGATATTAAGCTCTATTAAATAAGTAATCATTTATTTTTATAAAAATAAAATGTAATGAAATCATTATATATTATAATAAAAATAATTTTTAAATAAAAATCTATCATTTATTAAATAAATTATAAAACATAAATGATAGAAATTAGGATTAATTTTTAAATTATTTTAAATATATATCGTTTTTAATAAATATTTTATACTTTAATAGATTTGGAAATTATAGTTTTATTTTTTTAATTACCAATATAAGATTTTATTTAAGATATTTATCAATTACATTTAAATATAAATTTAATAAATTGGATATGTTATATAACGTTCTCTAACTATTATTTTAAATAATTTTTTATTATAAACATAGTACCTATTCTAATAGACATAGAAATATCATTTATACAGTTTAAATAAAAATATATTTATTATTTAGGAAATTTATATTCTAGTAATACTTTTATTATTATAATTTTTATGTTTTTCATGAATAAAGTATTTAATTATACCTTTGATTAATTAATATACAATAAAAATAATTATTTTATTTTTTTAACTCTTATATTTTTTTTCGGAAAGGGAGGGATTCGAACCCTCGGTACTCGTGAAAGTACGCCGGTTTTCAAAACCGAAGCATTCAACCACTCTGCCACCTTTCCTAATAATTTATTATTATAAATTATTAATTAATTATTTTCAAATATAATTTATTTATATTTTAAAAATTTAATTTGGGCGACTGACGGGACTTGAACCCGCGAATGTCAAAGTCACAATCTGATGCCTTACCACTTGGCTACAGCCGCCTTTTTATATTTGTTTTACAAAATAGTTCTAGTTAATATTATAAATATAGTATAAAATTATAATGATTGTCAATTTTTATATTATAATTAATATAAAAATTGACAATCATTATAATTTTAATTATTCTCCGCACTTGCTGTTTTTACATAAAGAATTAATAAAAAAGATGTGGGAATTAAAATAAATAAAGCTACTGCAATAAGACCTAAAACGTTTACTTCCATTCTATTTTAACCTTATAAAATTATTTTTTTAGTAAATATATACAATAAAGATATAAATTAACCAAATTTTGAAGATGTTGATGCAATTAAAAATGCGGCGTATGTTAAAACATATCCAGCACTAAAGTGAGCTAAACCTACTAAACGAGCTTGAACAATTGAAAGAGCAACAGGTTTATCTTTCCAACGAATTAAAGCTGCAATTGGTGTACGTTCATGAGCCCAAACTAATGTTTCAATTAATTCTTGCCAATATCCACGCCATGAAATTAAAAACATAAAGCCTGTAGCATAGATTAAATGTCCAAATAAGAACATCCAAGCCCATACAGATAAACTATTCATACCAAATGGATTATAACCATTAATTAATTGTGATGAGTTTAACCATAAATAATCACGTAACCAACCCATTAAATAAGTTGATGATTCATTAAATTGGTTTACATTTCCTTGCCAAATTCCTAAATGTTTCCAATGGAAATAGAATGTTACCCAACCAATTGTATTTAACATCCAAAATACTGCTAAATAGAAAGCATCCCATGCTGAAATATCACACGTTCCACCACGGCCTGGACCATCACAAGGGAAACTATAACCAAAATCTTTTTTATCGGGCATTAATTTTGAACCACGAGCATCTAAAGCCCCTTTAACTAAAATTAATGTTGTTGTATGTAAACCTAAAGCAATAGCGTGGTGAACTAAGAAATCACCAGGACCAATTGTTAAAAATAAAGTATTAGTATTACTATTAATTGCTTCTAACCAACCAGGTAACCATAAACTTTGTCCAGCTGAATAAGCTACACTATTTGGTTGAGATAATAATAAATCAAAACCATATGCAGTTTTACCATGTGAAGCTTGAATCCACTGAGCGAAAACAGGCTCAATTAAAATTTGTTTTTCAGGTGTACCAAAGGCTTGCATTACATCATTATGAACATAAAGACCTAAAGTATGGAACCCTAAAAATAAAGTAACCCAACTTAAATGTGAAATAATAGCTTCTTTATGTTCTAACATACGCGCTAAAACATTTCCTTTATTTGCTTCTGGATCATAATCACGAATAAAGAATATTGCTCCGTGAGCAAACGCACCACATAAAATAAAACCTGCAATATATTGATGGTGAGTATATAAAGAAGCTTGAGTTGTAAAATCTTGTGCTAAAAATGCATAAGGAGGTAATGAGTACATGTGTTGAGCCACTAATGAACAAATTGTACCTACTGATGCTAAAGCTAATCCTAATTGGAAATGTAATGAGTTATTTACTGTATCATATAATCCTTTATGACCAGCACCAAGACCTCCAGCTGGTGGAGTATGTGCTTCTAAAATTTGACGCATACTGTGCCCAATACCAAAATTAGTACGGTACATGTGACCTGCTACAATAAATAAAACAGCAATTGCTAAATGGTGGTGTGCCATATCTGACAACCATAAACTTTGTGTTTGTGGATGAAAACCACCTAAAAAAGTTAAAATTGCTGTTCCTGATCCTGAAGCAGTACCAAAAATATGATTACCAGTATCTGGATTTTCTGCATATGCGGCCCAATTACCTGTAAAGAAAGGTGTTAATCCTTGTGGATGTGGTAACGTTGTTAAAAAATTATCCCACCCAACGCGTTCTCCACGCGCTGCAGGAATAGCTACGTGAACTAAATGGCCTGTCCAAGCTAAAGAACTAACTCCAAATAAACCAGATAAATGATGGTTTAAGCGTGACTCTGCATTTTTAAACCAGCTTAAGCCGGGTTGAAATTTAGGTTGTAAATGAAGCCAACCTGCAAATAAAAATGCTGTTGCGGCTAAAGATAAAAAAATTGAACCAATATATAAATCTTGGTTTGTTCTCATACCAATTGTATACCACCATTGATATACTCCCGATGTTGCAATATTTACAGGGCCTGAAGCTCCTCCTCGTGTAAATGCCTCAACCGCAGGTTGACCAAAGTGTGGATCCCAAATTGCGTGAGCAATTGGACGTATATTTAATGGATTTTGAACCCATTGTTCAAAGTTTCCTTGCCAAGCAACATGAAATAAGTTACCTGAAGTCCATAAAAAAATAATTGCTAATTGACCAAAATGTGAAGCAAAGATTTTTTGATATAACTTTTCTTCAGTCATACCATCATGACTTTCAAAATCATGTGCTGTAGCAATCCCAAACCAAATACGACGAGTTGTAGGATCGTTTGCTAGCCCCTGGCTAAATTTTGGAAATTTTGTTGTTGCCATATTTCTTTTATATTAATTAAATAATTAACTACTTAATAAATATGATTTTTTAAAATAAAAAATTTTTATTTTATTTTTAACTATTATAGTTAAAAGGAGTTTATTTATTATAAATAATAAATAAAAACAAGTAATTCAACTCATAATTTTATTTTAAATATTTATTATAATTATTGTTATTGCTGATTATTATTTTTTATTATTATTTATTATATAATTAATATAAGGGACCAAACCAAACTTGTATTAACTTTAAATTTTTTAAATTTATAAAAAATAAACTATTAAAAAAGTTTGAGAATAAGTATCTAAAACCGGTTTTAAAATTAAGAAAACCAAAGGAAATGGACCAATATTTTTATTCAAAAAAATTTAATTTAATACAAGTCTTATTTTTAGTTATAAGTAATCAAATTAGCTTGTCTTTTTTATAATAAATATATAAGTTTCGTTAATAATTAAAATTAGCTAACTTTAATTATAAATATAATTATTAGTATCAATAATATGTACTTTTAAAGTAGCTATATATGATATTTTATTTTTATATAGTCTTAAAAAATAATTTTTAAAATTATTTTTAACATAACTAAGCTTATAGTATTTGTTTTTTTTATATAATAAAATCGGGGCTGACGGGACTCGAACCCGCAACTTCTACCGTGACAGGGTAGTGCTCTAACCAATTGAACTACAACCCCCCTCTTAACTATTATTATAATAATATATTTTTTTTAAGTCAAAATTAATTGCCTACTACTAGATTTGAACTAGTGACATTCCGCGTATGAGACGGACGCTCTAACCAACTGAGCTAAGTAGGCTTTAATACTATTTATAAGATTATTATAACTCATTATATTTTTTTAGTCAATAAAAAATTAAAAATAGTTTAAACATATATACTACAATAATTGATTGAAATAAAATAAAAATTTATAATATTCAGGGAAAAACAATTACTTTAAATTTAAATTGTTATACTTAAGAATAAAATACAATAAATATACGTACAAATTTAAGTTGTTTTAATATAATTTTACAAAAAGTTATAATTATAATATACAATTATTTGCTCTTCGAGGGACTCGAACCCTCACGCGTAAAGCACTGGTTCCTAAAACCAGCGTGTCTACCAATTCCACCAGAAGAGCAAAATGATATTAAAATTTATTAGGTTTAAAACCTAATAAATTTTAATATATTTAATAAAAAAATACAATATATTTAACTTAGTTATTAATTAATATATTTAACGATTATTTAATAAATCAGTTAAACCTTCTTTTAAAAGAGCTTCTGCTTCTTCAGTTAATGTATTTGTTTCACGAATTAATTCACCATATTTTGATTTATTTGTTGATAAATATTGACGTAATTCAACTAAAAATGAGCGTACTTCATTTACAGGAAGGCTATCTAAATAACCATTTGTACCAGCATATATAGTAGTTACTTGATCTTCTAATGATAATGGCGACGATTGTGGTTGTTTTAAGATTTCACGTAGTCGTTGACCACGGGCTAATTGCTTCTGTGTTGCTTGATCTAAGTCAGAAGCAAATTGAGAAAAAGCCTCTAATTCAGCAAATTGTGCTAATTCTAGTTTTAATTTACCAGCAACTTGTTTCATAGCTTTCGGTTGAGCAGCTGAACCTACACGAGAAACAGAAATACCTACGTTGATAGCAGGTCGTATACCAGAATTAAAAATATCTCCTGAAAGGAAAATTTGACCGTCTGTAATTGAAATTACATTTGTTGGAATATACGCTGATACATCACCTTCCTGAGTTTCAACAATTGGTAAAGCTGTCATACTTCCACTACCTAATTGATCACTCAATTTAGCTGCACGTTCTAATAAACGTGAGTGTAAATAGAAAACATCTCCAGGAAAAGCTTCACGACCTGGTGGACGGCGAAGTAATAATGACATTTCACGGTAAGCTTGCGCTTGTTTTGATAAATCATCATAAATAATTAATGTATGACGACCTTTATACATAAAGTATTCTGCAAGTGATGCGCCAGTATAAGGAGCTAAGTATTGTAACGTAGCAGGTGAATCAGCAGTTGCAGCAACAATAATTGTATAATCCATACAACCTCGTTCTTCTAAAGTATTTACTACTTGAGCAATAGACGCTGCTTTTTGACCAATTGCAACATAAACACAAACAACGTCTTTACCTTTTTGGTTAATAATTGTATCAACAGCAACTGATGTTTTACCAGTTTGTCTATCTCCAATAATTAATTCTCGTTGACCACGTCCAATAGGAATCATTGCATCAACGGCAACTAAACCTGTTTGTAAAGGTTCGTGGACTGAACGACGAGAAATAATACCTGGCGCTGGTGATTCAATTAATCGAGTTTCCGTAGCTTCAATATCTCCTTTACCGTCAATTGGACGAGCTAAAGAATTTAAAACACGTCCTAAACATTTATCAGAAACTGGGATTTGAGCAATTTTACCTGTAGCAACAACAGCTGAACCTTCTTGTACTGTTAAACCCTCACCCATTAGTACAGCACCAACGTTTTTAGATTCTAAATTTAATGCAATACCAACAGTGCCATCTTCAAAATCTAATAACTCACCCGCCATTGCTTTTTCTAATCCATAAATACGAGCAATTCCATCACCTACTTGAAAAACAGTTCCTACATTAACTACTCGCATGTCTTCATTGTATTGTGCAATTTGACGTCGAATAACACTACTAATTTCGTGTGCTTTAATTGTATATGCCATTTTTGTACTCCTATTATTTTACTTTTAAGTTAAGTAAAAAAAATTTTTTCTGTTTTATTATAAAAAGGAAAAACACCCTATTTTAAAAATTTTTAGTTAAAAAATTATAAAAACTATTTAATTAAAAGAATATTTTTTAATAGAAGTATATTTATTAATTTTAACTTTATTTACCCAAGGATGAAATGTTTTTGATTTCATTTTAAGTTTTAATTGATCTCTAACTTGTTTTAAAGATAACAATACAATTTGTTGTGAAATCTGTTGAATCGCTTTTTGTTGTTGTAAGCGAATTGCTGATTGTCTTGTTTCTTTTAAACGAGCCGTTTCTTCTTCTGCTTGTTCAATACATAAATTTTTTTCACGTTCAGCAGCAATTAAACCCTGTTCTCGAATTTCATCAGCTCTTAGTTTTGCATTTTCTAATTGTGAAATTGCCTGATCCATTTTTTCTTGGATTTCTTGAGCACGAGCATCAGCTGCACAGATATTTTGTAAAATTTTTTTTTTACGATTTTCTAATAATTCACGTACAGCATCACCAACAAAAGTAACAACAACTGCAATAACAACTGCTAAATTTATAACATTTGTTTCTAATATATTGGTATTAATACCGAAGCCATGACCAAAAAACATACAATTAAGTTCTATTAAATTCATAAAAAATCTCCAAATTATTACATTAACTAATTATATAAATATTTAATTAAATATTTATATAATTAGTTAAATTTTTAATATTTTTAAAAACTATTAATATTTTTGGATTAATTTAATTATGAAGCAAATGGGTTAGCAAATAATAATGCTAATGCAACAACAAGACCATAAATTGTTAAAGATTCCATAAATGCAAACGATAATAATAATGCACCACGAATTTTTCCTTCTGCTTCAGGTTGACGTGCAATCCCTTCAACAGCATAACCTGCAGCTGTCCCTTGTCCAATTCCAGGACCAACAGCAGCTAAACCAACAGATAAACCAGCAGCAATAACAGAAGCAGCAGCGATAAGTGGATTCATAATTAATAATCTCCTAAAAGTTATATAGTGTATAATAATAATAACAACCATTATTTATAATTTATTTATAAATAAACTATAAATATTTTATTTAGTTTAAACTTTTTTTAATGATGATCTTCTACAGCTTCACCAATATATGCCCCAGCAAGCGTTGCAAATACTAAGGCTTGAATTCCACTAGTAAATAAACCTAAAAGCATAATAGGAATAGGAACAATCAATGGAACTAAAGCAACTAATACAGCAACAACTAATTCATCAGCAAGGATATTTCCAAAAAGTCGAAAACTTAATGATAAAGGTTTTGTAAAATCTTCTAATACGTTAATTGGTAATAAAAAAGCTGCTGGTGAAATATAGCGCTTAAAATAACCTAAACCTTTTTTACTTAAACCCGCATAAAAGTAAGCAATTGATGTTAATAATGCTAAAGCGACAGTTGTATTAATATCATTAGTTGGAGCTGCTAATTCTCCATTTGGTATTTCAATAACATGCCACGGTATTAAAGCACCAGACCAGTTTGATACAAAAATAAATAAGAAAATAGTTCCTAAAAATGGAACCCATTTTTCATAATCCTCTTCTCCAATTTGTGTTTTTGCTAAATCACGAATAAATTCAGTAAAAAATTCTGTTAAATTTTGTAAACCTTCTTCTGGTATTGGTTTTAGTTGATTATTTGCTAAAAAAGAAATAATAGCAATTATTGCAAAAACAAACCAAGAAACCATTAGAACTTGTCCATGAATAGAATAACTACCAATTTCCCAATAATAATGTTGACCTACAGATACTTCTGCAGAATCAAATAAAAGATTTACTTCACTTAACATATTTATTTGGCTTTTATAAAAATTACCTTTTTAACAACCATTTTAGGACAAAGTTTTATAACCCCTTGTTTTTTTAAAATTTTATTTCATATTTTTCTTTGTATTAAAAATTTCTTGCCCTTGTTTAATAGAAAGTTCAAATTCCTGTAATAATAATTTTATTGACGGCATAGAATCATCATTTGCAGGAACTATTAAATCTGAAATTGAAGGATCACAATCAGTATCTAGTATACTTATACTACGAATACCTAATTTATTACATTCTTTTAATGCATTTATTTCTTCATGTTGTCCAATAATTATAACAATATCAGGTAAAACTTCCATATTTTTCATTCCACCTAAATATTTATTCAATTTTTCTTTTTTTTTTATTAAATTAGCAGCTTCTTTTTTTGGTAATTTATTAAATAAACCCTTTTTTTCTTGTATTTCAAGATTTTTTAATTTTTTAGTTGATAAATAAACAGTTTTCCAATTTGTTAACATACCTCCTAACCATTTTTCATTAACATAAAATGAATTGCAATTTAAAGCAGTTTCTGCAATTAAATTTGATGCCTGTTTTTTTGTTCCTACAAATAAAATTTTTTTACCATTAGATGTTGATTTTGTTAAAAATTTACAAACATAATTTAAATGAACATAAGTTTTAATTAAATCAATTAAATGAATACTATCTTTTTCAGTATAAATAAAAGGTTTCATTTTAGGGTTCCATTTTCTTGCAGGATGTCCTAAATGCATTCCAGCTTGAACCATTTGTTCTAATGTAATTGCCATTATTAATAATTAATATATATATTGTTTTTATTAAAAAACATTTTATTATTTTATCGTTCAGTTGACTATTTAATATTTTTTAATTTGTAAAAAATTTGACAATTGTTTTAATTTTTTGTTAAAATCTAATAGTAATAAATTATTTAATTAAAAATTCTTATAGTCAATTTTATTATAACATAAAACTTATAATAAATTCAATATAAAACTATTTTACTAAGTTAATTTATAAAAAAGGGCTTATAGTCTAATGGATAAGACAAGTACCTTCTAAGTATTGAATACAGGTTCGAATCCTGTTAGGCCTATATAATATATATTATTATTTTATATAATAATATATATTATTATATAATATATATTATTATATAATATTATTTATTAAATAATAAAAAGGGGAGATGGCTGAGTGGTTTAAAGCGACTGATTGCTAATCCGTTGTATAATATTATTTTATACCGAGGGTTCGAATCCCTCTCTCTCCGAAATTATTTATATTATGTTTTAAATTATTCAAAAAGTATATTAAAAATTGAAAAATTAATTATTTTTTATTATAATAATAAAAAATAATTAATTTATTTATTTATTCCTCAGTAGCTCAGTGGTAGAGCAATCGGCTGTTAACCGATTGGTCATAGGTTCAAGTCCTATCTGGGGAGAAATTTTAAAAATTTAAACTATCACCACGACGATATTGAAGATAAGCTGCTACTAAAAGACCGCTAATTGTTACAGGAACTAATCCCAAAACTATTCCTGATAATAAAGGTTCTACCATAATAAAAAACTAAAATAAAATAAAAAATTAATTTTCACTAATTTAACTAAATTTTATTAATATAAAAGTTATCTAAATAATATTTATATTAATTGAATTTTTACAACTGCTAAATAAAAAATTGACGCCATAATAAGACCACCGATTAATAAACCAATATAACTAATTAATGTTAACATAAAAATATTTTAATTTAATAATATTATATTTTTATATTTTAATAATAATAATTATTAAAATATAAAAATATTAAAAATTCATTTCAGCTAATTGAACTTTTTCAACTTGTTTTTTCTTAAGTACTAAGAAAATTTGAGTAATAAAAATAGTAATTAAGAAAACTATTAAACCTTGAACACGGGCTGGATTTTGTAAAACTATCTCTGTTTCAGCTTGTCCAAAACCACCAACATTAGGGTTATTTGTTAAAGGTTGATCAATTTTAACAGTTTGACCTTCACTAACAATAATTGTTGGTCCAGTTGGAATTTTTTCTGTTATTGTTTCACCATTTAAAGTTTCTATTACAATACTTGTAGATTTTTTACTTGATTTAATTTCAGTAATTTTTCCAGAAACTGAAGAATTAAAAATATTATTATTACTCTTTGATCCATCAGGATATAGTTGTCCACGACCTCTATTCCCACCTAAGTAAATAGGATACTTTAAATAATTAACGTTTTTATCTTTCGCTGGATCCGGAGAAAGAATTGGAACAACCATTTGGCTATAGTCTTTTCCTGATACAGGACCAGCAACTAAAATGTTTGATTGATTATCACTATAAGGTTGATAATATAACTGACCAACCTTTGTTTTCATTTCTTCTGGAATTCGATCTGTGGGTGCTAAAGAAAAACCATCTGGTAAGATTAAAACCATACCTACATTTAAGTCACCTTTTTTACCATTTGATTGAACTTGTTGAATTGATTTATCATACGGGATTTTAATAGAAGCTTCAAAAACACTATCAGGTAATACTGCTTGAGGTACTTCAATTTCAACCGGTTTTTGAGCTAAATGACAGTTAGCACATACAATACGCCCATTTGGCTCACGTGGATTTTGGTAATTTTGTTGAGCAAAAATAGGATAAGCTTGTGCTATTTGATCATATGTAAAAAAATTTAATGTAAATAAAAATAAAAAAACTAAATTTTTTGTTTTTATCATAAAAATAATAAAATAAAAAATGAATTAGTAGTCTAAAGTTAAAAACTACTTTTATTTCCTTTTATTTTAATTTATTTTATTAAAAATAATTTAAAAATCTATATGTTATTTATATAAAAATAACAAAATAAGTAAAGGCCTTTATATTAAAAAGTTTTTATTTTAAAAATCTCTTCTCATTAATTATTATAATTTATTAACTAATAAAAAACAAAACTTATATCTAATTTATTTTAAAAGAATAATATTTTAATGATAGTTTATTTAATTCAAAATCATAAAAATGTTCATTAGATAATATATAATAAACCAAATAATCAACAAATTCAGTATTTAATTCTAATAAATTAAAACAATTAAAAAGTAAATTAAAAGTCAAATTTGAAATTAAAATGTAGTATTCAATTATTAAAATATTATTCCAACTTATTTCAGATTTAAAACAATTATTTATAAAATTATAATTATTTATTTTATTTGAACTTAAAAATGTATCTTTATCATTACTAAAATTATTATTAACTAAAAAATAATTTGAATTATTATTATAATTATTTGAAAAATAATAATACTTTGAAGATTTTTTAAGTAATAAAGTTAAAGAATTCACTTTTTTAGATTTTTTAAATGACCAATGCATAATATTATTATTTTTTAATTTTAAATTGGGTTCCCACCAATAAGGAATTATAGACCATAAATTAAAATTTTGTGAATTATTATTTAATGATATTTTTTTATTTAATAAAAAAGATTTATCAAATTTATTAATAAATAAATTTGATAAATCTTTTTTATTATAACTATTATTAATTATTTGTTTATTATTTTTTTTAAATGAATTTTTTGAATTTTGAATTAATACTTGTTTTAATAATTTTGATCCTAATATGTTATAAAAATTATTTTTATTAACCATAATATTTAATAACCAACTAAGCTCTTTTAAATCATCAATTGCAAAACTTGAAAAATTTTTTGAATTATTATCTAATAACATTTTAATTTCAGATATTTTTCCATTTATAATAAAAAATAAATAATTTTCAAAATCTTCTTTATTAATTAATTTTTTTATAGAATTTTCCATAAATAACTTTTTTTTTGTTTTAAAATTTAATTTATTTTTAACTGACCATAAATTTATAGTATTAAAATTTGTAATAGGTTTTTTTAATATAGTTAAAATTAAAGCTTTTCCTCCAATATAATAAGAGATTCTATTGATAAAAAATGAATCACTAAATATAAGTTGTTGAATTTCAGTTTTTTTTTTTAAACAACTGTTATTATATAAATGGAAATAATTTTGTGTAGTTAAATATGTTTTTTTATTATTAAAGTTATTTTTAATAACTTTACTATTTAAAGTTTTAGCTAATGAAAAAATTTTATTATTTTCATAATAAAATTTTTTATTACTTATTAGAATTATATTATTGGTTAATTTAAAATTATAATTAATTAATTTATATTTTAATATATTATTATATTTAAAAACTATAAATTTTTTATCAAATATTAAATCATTATTATTTATTACATTATAAATTTTATTATTAAAATCATAAAATTTATAATGTAATAAATTTTTTGAATAATTATAAAATAAATTAAATGATAAAATTAAAGGATTATTAATAATATATGTTGAAAATAATAATAATCTAGAACTAAATATATTAACTTTAAATACTCTATTTATATATTTATTAAATTTATTTATAAAATAATCTTTTTGTTTTTTATTAATTATTAATTTATTAATATTACTTTTTTTATTTATTAAATATAAAGACCTAATAAATTTTCTATTTTTTTTATAAAAAATAGTTCTTGAGATTTGCTTTAATGGACTTATTTTATTTTTTTTTAAATTACTCCATTTTTTTTTTATAATAGTATTTTCTATAAAATTAAATCTTTTATAATTTAAAGCAAATTTTGAAAAATCAAATAAACCTATTAATTTTATTTGATTAAAATAATTATAATTAATCATTAAAGAATTTATTAAAAACCCTAATTCATAAGACTTATATTTAAAAGAATTATTTCTAAATTTAATAATTTGAATACCGTATTCGATTTCTTCAAAATCAGGTATTAATTTTTTTTTAATACTTAAATTACTTACTAATTTTAAATTTTTAGATTTTTTTAAATTAATATAATTATAAATTGTTTTCAATAATGATATATTTAATGAAGACGATAAATCTGCTGCACTTAACCCTGTTGTTTGATTTGCAAAAAATTCCCAATTAATATTATTATTTTTATTTTTTGAATAAAATTTTAGTAATTCAAAACGCTTTTTTTTACCTGGAAGATCAATATAAATAATTTTACTTAATCTACCAGGTCTAGTTAATGCCGGGTCTAACGTTTTTGGACGATTAGTAGCTCCGATAATAACAAGATCATAACGATCCTTTAAACCATCTAATTCACATAAAAGTTGTGTAAGCATTGATAATGATTTACTATTTAAGTTACTATTATTAGATAAAGTTTTTAAATCTAAATCATTATTATTTTTAATATAATTAAATTTATTAAAACTTAAATTATTATTAATTTTATAATCTAATTTAGTAAAATTTATTGAATTTATATTAATTTTATTATTATTAAAAAAATAATATGAATTTGTTGTAGAAGAATTTATTAAAACTTTTTTACGATAATCAGTTAAAACATCTTTTCTATTTTGGCCAACACTATCTATCTCATCTAAGAATAAAATGCAGGGAGATATTTTTTTTGCTCTTTTAAATAAATTTTTTAATTCTAAAGCGCCTTTTGCATTTTCTGATATTGTATCATTTGATGAACTAAACTTTGATAATTTCTCACCAGATTCTAAAACAATAGGTACCTCAGCTTCGCCCGATAATGCTTTAACTAAAACAGTTTTTCCTGTTCCAGGAGGGCCTACTAATAAAAACCCTTTAATATAAATTTTATTTTGTAAATTTTTAATTGAAAAATTTTTTTTTGAATCTATTTTTTTATATTTTGGATATACTAAATAAAATGGATTATTAATAAAATTAAAAATTAAATTTTTTTGTTTATTATTAAATACAATAAATGAATTTTTATATTTTTTATTTTTACTATATAAAACAAAATTGTTTTCATTAAATAAACTATTATCAAAATTAAACTCAGGTTTTTTTATATTTAAATTAGACTGAATACCGAACTTAGAATTTCTTAATAATAAAATTGTTTGATTAAACTCTTGTAAAAAAAATTTACCACCAATTAAATCATTAAATTTTATTTTTTTTGATTTTATTGTTTTACCAACCTCTATTTTAAAATTAATTAATGCATCAAATTCAAAATTATTAAAAAATGTTTTAAAAGCAGTTAAAAAAGATTCACCATAATTTTCTTTTAAATTATTAATAAAACTTAAAAATATTAATAAAAAACTAATTTGTGTTAATAAAGACCATTGTTTTAAACTTACAAGCTCATATAAATCAGTATTAAATAGATTATTAAAATTTTTAATAAAATTGGAATAATTACTATTTAAATTATTATAATTTTTATTGTATTTAAAATAGCTTTTATAACTTATTGGAACTAAAGGAATTTCATTAAAATCACAAATTTCCAATAAATAATTTTTATTATTCTCATTATAATCTGTTTTTATTTGTAAATTTTTTTTTAAAATATTACTATAATCATTTTTTTTATTAACTAATAATGAATGAAAATAATTATTATTATTTAATAATAAATCTTCCTTTATAGGATATTGCCAAGAAAATGGAGATTTGGAATCTAATCTTTGTTTACTATAAATTAAAGAAAGGTTAGGTTTATAATTTGATTTATCAATTTCTGTAATTTCTAAACTATTATTTGTATTATAACTAAAACCTAATCCGAAATCTGTTTTTTTATTACCAAAAAAATTTAAATTTTTTGTTAAATTTTTTTTATTCTTTAAATATAAACTATTTTTTTTATTTAAATTTAATTCTTCGATACTAAAGTTGATTATATTTTTCTTATTATATAAAAAAAATAAATTATTAGAAAATTTTTTAAATTTATTATAAATTAAATTTTTTGGTCCTTTTATTTGTATAAATGAGTTATTAATTAAGTCTAATTTATTAATAAAAATAATATTTTTTTTATTAATATCTGGATATAAATAACCAGATACTTTTCTCTTTAATAAATTAGAATCTGATTCAATAATTTTATTTTTTAATAAAATATAATTATTACAATTAATATAATTATTTTTTATTAATTTTTCGTTATTAAAATTTTTTAATAAATTACTATTTGTATTATTAAAAATAAAAGATAGTATATTATAGTTATAAAAAGGTGTATTTATTTTTGATTTATTTTTTTTTGTTAATAATTCTAAATAATAAAATAATTCTCTTTCAAAATAATATAAGAAAGAATATTGTTTATTTCTAGGTATTTTTGTTAAATAAGGACCAAAGCCTAAAAAGTTTGACTGTTGAGATTTTATTTTTAAACTTGAATATTTTATATTTTTATCATTTAATTTATTAATAAAGTCATTATTTTTTTTTATTATTATATTTTTGTTTTCTCTAGATTGAATAGAAATAGGAGTTTTAATTTTATTTTTTAATATTTTATTATTTTCTAATGAATGTTCTTTAAAAAACACTAGTGGTTGTAAAACTGGTGGTTCTTTTAAATAACTTAAATTAGTATTTAAATTTGGATATTTTATTATAAATTTATTATAATAAATAAAATTTTCATTTTTAGTACTACCTAAATTTTTTAAATCTTTACGAAGTAAATTTTTCCAATTTGGTTCTTTTTTATTTTTTAATATATTTATAAATTTATTATTATTTAAAACTATATCTTTTTTTATTGATTTATTTAATTTTAAATTTTTAGTTAGTATAAAATTATAAAAACTATTTAATGATTTATCATTATCAAAATTAGTTATTTGATATTTTAAAAACTGTTTAAATAAAAAAAGTTTATTATAAATTTTGTAATGAAAAAATCTAAAATTATATATATCATAAGTTATTGTTTTATTTCCTATTTCAAAATTTAGTATATTATTTTTTTTTTCAATTATAGTTTTAAAATTGTTTGAAAAAACGAAATTAGTTTTTTTAATTAAATTAATTTTTTTATAGTAAAATAGATTATTAAATAAAGGTTTTGTTAAATATATATTTTTATTTTTACGCTTTTTAATTAAATTATTTTTTTTTATAAAATTACTATTATTATCATAATTAGTATAAGAATAAAATATATTATTTAATTTTAATGGAATATTATCTAACTCATAAAACGAATATTGCCAATATTTTAAATTAGTAAAATTCTTATTTTTAAAATTATTATTTGTAAAAACAAAATTATTTAAATTTTTTTTATTATATAATGATAAAAAATTATTTTTGTTAAATAAATCAGGTTTAAAAAATGTACTAAATTTACGACCGCTAATAAAATATTTATTTAAATATTTACTTTTTTCTATATTAATATTATTAATATCCAACTCTATTTTATTTGGAAAATTATTATTATATGTACTAATATAAAATTTTTTATTATATAAATTTGAATTAAACGAAATAAAAACTGAACTATCAAAATAGCTTAATTGTTTTAAATTATTCCAATTAATTTTTTTAAAATACTCTGTATAATTAAATGTTTCCCAAGTTAAATTTGATAAATTTATTTTATTAAAACTATTTAAACCTGGTAATGTTTTATAAAAAAAAGATTCAAAATTATTAATATTATTAGAAAAAAATTTTTGTTTATCTAGCGTATAACCTAATAAAGGTAGTAATATAATAAAAAATAAATTTGAAGGGAAATTAGTAAAATCTTTTTTAAAACGTTTTTTTGAAAAAAGTAATAAATTATAAATAATTGATAATTGTTTTAATAACTGCAATACTTTAAATTTTTTATCTTTGTAAATTTTTTTATTTTTATTATAACTTAATAAATTTTTGTTATTTTTTTGTTTCATTGTTAATTATAAATAAAGTAATATTAAACTTTATTAATATAATAAAGAATAAAGTTTAATTTTTAGTATATTAAATTTTAATAACATTATTTTTTTAAATAATGTTATTAAAATTTAAATTAAATAACGAAAGAATTTAAAACTCCTAAAGCAAAAACTAATAAAACCCAAATTCCAACACCAGAAAAAACAACACGTTTATTTTCAGTCCAACCATTTGGTGATGCAAAAATAACAGGTACACCAACTACAAGAATAAAAGATAATGCAACAAAAGCAAAAAGTGTTAATTGGAAAATAAAAGTCATAAAAGAAATATAATTTTTTTTAATAAGTTTTTTAATAAAAAATTATTAAATATTTTAATTTTTGAATTCAAATTTTATAAATAATTATATTAATTATACATCAATTTTTCAAATATTATATATTAATAATAATATTAATTTTATTAAATTGGGTTACCTGGGATTTGAACCCAGAACAAATCGGTTAAAAGCCGAACACTCTACCATTGAGCTAGCAACCCTTTAAAAAATAATAATTTTATATTTATTATTATATTATATTTTTAATTTTAATTCAAACTATATTGACAAAATATTATTATATATATAATATTATATATTAAAAGGGTCGATGCCCGAGTGGTTAATGGGGGCGGATTGTAACTCCGCTGGTTATACCTACGCTGGTTCGAATCCAGCTCGGCTCAGTATTTATAATTTTAAAAATATTTTTATTTTACTTATATATATAATATAATATATTATATATAATATTTATTTTGGTGGTATAGCCAAGCGGTAAGGCGAGGGATTGCAAATCCTTTATTCCCCAGTTCGAATCTGGGTACCACCTTATATGGGTTAATTTTTAAAAATAAAATTAAAAGTTATGGTGGTTAAATAATAAAAGGAGTTATAAATCTTGAATTTTATTTTATTTCTTATAATACTAACATATATTTTATTAAAACGTTATATCGAATGTGTATTATATAATAATATTAATTTTAATTAATATTGACAAAATTATATATACATATATAATATATATTACATTAAATAATAAATCTAATAAGGCCCCCATCGTCTAGAGGCCTAGGACATCTCCCTTTCACGGAGGGAACGGGGATTCGAATTCCCCTGGGGGTAATTAATAATAATAATAATAATAATAATAATAATGATAATGATAAATTAAAATTAATAATAATGATAATAATACATTAAAATTAATAATAATGATAATAATACATTAAAATTAATAATAATGATAATAATAAATTAAAATTAATAATAATAATAATTTTTTAATAAATTAAAATTAATAATAATGATACTATTTTATGTTTTTAGCGGGAGTAGGATTCGAACCTACGACCTCAAGGTTATGAGCCTTGCGAGCTACCAGACTACTCTATCCCGCGTGTATAAATAAGTATAAATAAGTATATATAACTTATTTAATTAATAATAAAAATATTATATGGATTAATAAATTTTTTGTCAATATCTGGGGTAGAAGGATTCGAACCTACGAATGTCGGGACCAAAACCCGATGTCTTACCACTTGACGATACCCCATTATTTTTTCCTTATAATAATATTATATAATATTATTATAAGGAAAAACAAATTATTATTTAAATTATTAAATAATAATTTTAGGAATAAATAAATTAATATTATAATGTATCAATAGCATCAAATTCAAATTTAATTTCTTTCCATACTTCACAAGCTGCAGCTAATTCGGGACTCCATTTACAAGCAGCACGAATTACATCACCACCTTCAGCTGCTAAATCACGTCCTTCGTTTCGAGCTTGTGTACAAGCTTCTAAAGCAACACGGTTTGCAGCCGCTCCTGGAGCATTACCCCAAGGGTGTCCTAATGTACCACCACCAAATTGTAAACATGCGTCATCACCAAAAATTTCAACTAATGCCGGCATGTGCCAAACGTGAATACCACCTGAAGCTACAGGCATTGTACCTGGTAAACTAACCCAATCTTGTGTAAAGTAAATACCACGACTACGATCTTTTTCAATGTAATCATCACGCATTAAGTCAACGAAACCTAAAGTAATTTCACGTTCACCTTCTAATTTACCTACAACTGTTCCTGAGTGTAAGTGGTCACCACCTGACATACGTAAAATTTTCGCTAATACTCGGAAGTGAATACCGTGATTACGTTGACGGTCAATAACAGCGTGCATAGCACGGTGAATGTGTAATAATAATCCACTAGCACGACAGAAATGAGCTAATGAAGTGTTAGCCGTGAAACCACCAGTAATGTAGTCATGCATAATAATTGGAACACCTAAATCTTTAGCAAATTGACCACGTTCCATCATCTCTTCACATGTACCAGCTGTTGCATTTAAATAATGTCCTTTAACTTCACCAGTTTCAGCTTGAGATTTATAAATTGCTTCAGCAACAAATAAGAAACGATCACGCCAACGCATGAAAGGTTGTGAGTTTACGTTTTCATCATCTTTTGTAAAATCAAGACCACCTCGTAAACATTCATAAACAGCACGTCCATAGTTTTTAGCTGAAAGACCTAATTTTGGTTTAATTGTACAACCTAATAAACCACGACCATATTTGTTTAATTTATCACGTTCAACCTGAATACCGTGAGGTGGACCTTGGAATGTTTTAACGTAAGCTGGTGGAATACGTAAATCTTCTAAACGTAAAGCACGTAAAGCTTTAAAACCAAAAACGTTACCTACAATTGAAGTAAATAAGTTTGTAACTGACCCTTCTTCAAATAAGTCTAAAGGATAAGCAATATAAGCAATATATTGATCGTCTTCTCCTAATGGTTCAATGTCGTAACAACGACCTTTATAACGATCTAAAGATGTTAAACCATCAGTCCATACAGTTGTCCAAGTACCTGTTGATGATTCAGCAGCAACAGCCGCACCAGCTTCTTCTGCTGGTACTCCTGGTTGAGGAGTCATACGGAACGCTGCTAAAATATCAGTATCTTTTACCTGATAATCAGGCGTGTAATAAGTTAAACGGTAATCTTTTACACCAGCTTTAAAGCCAGTACCTGCTTTTGTTTCAGTTTGTGGAGCCAT